TTAGTCAAGCGGACGCATTGAAAGTACTGGCTCTGTGTCACGATCAATTCCTTTTTCGAAACCAGCAGCAGCCGCACGTGCACGACCAGCGTGCCAAAGGTGCCCTACAAAGAAGAAGAATCCTAAAACGTAGTGTGATGTTGCAAGCCAACTACGTGGGTTTACGAAGTTAGTTGAGTTAATTTCAGTTGCTACACCACCTACAGAGTTAAGTGATCCTAAAGGCGCGTGAGTCATGTACTCAGCTGAACGACGCTCTTGCCAAGGCTGAATATCGTTTTTAAGCTTAGATAAATCAAGCCCGTTTGGTCCACGAAGTGGCTCCACCCATGGAGCACGCATATCCCAGAAACGCATAGTTTCACCACCAAAGATAATCTCTCCAGTTGGCGAACGCATAAGGTACTTACCTAATCCAGTTGGTCCCTGTGCAGAAGCAATATTTGCTCCTAAACGTTGGTCACGAACAAGGAAAGTAAATGCTTGTGCTTGCGAAGCTTCTGGTCCAGTCGGTCCAAAGAATTCAGAAGGGTAAACAGTGTTGTTAAACCATACAAATACAGCTGCGATAAATGCCATAAGTGACACAGATGCAAGACTGTATGAAAGGTATGCTTCTCCAGACCATACGAAAGCACGACGTGCCCATGCGAATGGCTTAGTGAAGATGTGGAAGAAACCACCAATAATTAAAGTAGTTCCAATCCAAATGTGACCACCAATTACATCTTCCATGTTATCTACAGAGATAATCCAACCATCACCACCGAAAGGTGACTTAAGTAAGTATCCGAAAATAACTGAAGGGTCGTAAGTTGGGTAGCTAATTACACGTACATCACCACCACCAGGTGCCCATGTATCATAAACTCCACCAAAGTACATAGCTTTCCAAACAAGAAGCCAAGCACCAATTCCAAGAAGTACAAGGTGAATTCCTAAAATTGTTGTCATTTTGTTCTTGTCTTTCCAGAGGTACCCGAAGAATGGGTATGACTCTTCAAGAGTCTCAGGTCCAATAAGTGAGTGATAAACACCACCAAAACCTAAAACAGCAGATGAAATGAGGTGAAGAACACCAGATACAAAGTATGGAAATGTATCAAGAACTTCACCACCAGGTCCAACACCATAACCGAGAGCAGCTAAGTGTGGGAGAAGGATTAATCCTTGCTCATACATTGGTTTCTCAGGTACGAAGTGAGCCACTTCGAAAAGGTTCATAGCCCCAGCCCAGAACACAATAAGACCTGCGTGTGCAACGTGTGCACCTAAAAGTTTACCAGAAAGGTTAATAAGTCGAGCGTTACCCGCCCACCAAGCGAATCCAGTCGATTCTTGGTCGCGACCACCTACAACAAGAGTTGAATTAAAGAGCGTTTCCACGTGGAAGTACCTCCTCAGGGAATACAAGGTTTTCATGAGGCTGATCTTGAGCTGCCATCCATGCACGGATTCCTTCGTTAAGAAGAATGTTCTTTGTGTAGAATGTTTCAAACTCAGGATCTTCTGCTGCGCGAATCTCTTGTGATACGAAGTCGTATGCACGGAGGTTAAGCGCTAAACCAACTACACCAAGTGCAGACATCCATAATCCTGTAACCGGTACAAAGAGCATGAAGAAGTGAAGCCAACGCTTGTTAGAGAAAGCTACTCCAAAAATTTGTGACCAGAAACGGTTTGCAGTAACCATTGAATAAGTTTCTTCTGCTTGAGTTGGGTTGAATGCACGGAATGTGTTAGAACCATCACCATCTTCAAAAAGTGTGTTCTCTACAGTAGCACCGTGAATAGCACAAAGAAGTGCTGCACCGAGTACACCAGCTACACCCATCATGTGGAATGGGTTAAGTGTCCAGTTGTGGAACCCTTGGAAGAAAAGAATGAAACGGAAAATTCCAGCTACTCCAAAAGAAGGTGCAAAGAACCATCCTGATTGTCCAAGAGGGTAGATAAGGAATACCGATACGAATACAGCAATCGGAGCAGAGAATGCGATCGCGTTGTACGGACGAATCTGTACGGCACGAGCAATTTCAAACTGACGGAGCATGAATCCAATTAATCCAAAAGCTCCGTGAAGTGCTACGAATGTCCATAAACCACCGAGTTGACACCAACGAGTGAAGTCACCTTGTGCTTCAGGTCCCCAAAGGAGAAGAAGTGAGTGTGCCATACTGTTCGATGGCGTAGATACAGCTGAAGTAAGGAAGTTACATCCTTCGAGGTATGAACTAGCTAATCCGTGTGTGTACCATGATGAAACGAAAGTTGTTCCAGTAAGCCATCCACCAAGTGCAAAATAAGCACAAGGGAATAATAAAATACCAGACCATCCTACGAATACGAAACGGTCACGCTTAAGCCAGTCGTCAACGTTGTCAAACCAACCACGCTTCTCGTCAACTTTACCAAGTGCAATAGTCATACTATTTACCTAATTATTAATGATTATTTCATTATAAATATGAATGTATTTATAACGCAGTTTTCTACTACTATTATTTTACAAGATTATAACCATTGTATACAAGTAAATATCATAAAAATTTTCTTATTTTAAGGCAAAAATGCAAAAAGTTTATTTTCCGTGTGAGGGAGACAAGCTCCCTCACAAAACTTATAGTTTCATGAAACTAGAAGTTATTTTGCAATACGAGGTGGCTCACGGAAGAAAATCGCGAAGAAAATAATTCCAAGAGTCCCTACAAGTAAAAATGTGTAAACAATAGCTTCCATAATCGAGTACTCCTAGTTATTAAACAGCTTGACGACGAGTTGTAACATCTCCAAGTTTCTGGAATGCACCAAACTCTACTTGTTCATCTAAATCTGGGTCAATACCAGCGAATACATCACGGAAAATTGTACGAGCTCCATGCCAAATGTGACCGAAGAAGAAAAGAAGAGCAAAACTTACGTGTGCAAAAGTAAACCATGCACGTGGGCTACTACGGAAAACTCCATCAGACTGAAGAGTTGCACGGTCAAACTCGAAAACTTCTCCAAGTTGTGCACGACGTGCATATTTCTTAACAGTTGCTGGATCTGTGAATGTTAACCCATCAAGTTCTCCACCGTAGAAAGTTACGTTAACTCCAACTTGTTCAATTGAGTACTTTGACTCAGCACGACGGAATGGTACGTCAGCACGTACAACACCATCCCCATCAATAAGAATTACTGGGAATGTTTCAAAGAAAGTTGGCATACGGCGAACAAAAAGTTCACGACCGTTCTTGTCAGTGAAAGTCGCGTGTCCAAGCCACCCTGCAGCAATACCATCTCCATTATCCATTGGTCCAGAACGGAAAAGACCACCCTTCGCAGGGTTGTTTCCAATGTAATCGTAGAACGCAAGCTTTTCAGGAATAGTAGACCAAGCTGTAGAAAGTGATGCACCACCAGCTACGCTCGTTTGTACACGCTTTTCAATTTCTTGCTGGAAGAAACCTTGATCCCACTGATAACGAGTTGGTCCGAAAAGTTCGATTGGAGTTGCAGCACACCCGTACCACATAGTTCCACCAACTACAAAAGCAGCCCAGAATACAGCTGCAATTGAACTTGAGAGTACTGTCTCAACGTTACCCATACGTAATGCCTTATAAAGACGTTGTGGCGGACGAACACTTAAGTGGAAAAGACCTGCAAGGATACCTACGATACCTGCAGCAATGTGGTGAGCAGCAATCCCACCTGGGTTGTAAGGGTCAAACCCTTCAGCTCCCCATGCTGGTGCAACTGGCTCAACTGCTCCTGTAAGTCCGTACGGGTCAGATACCCAAATACCAGGACCAAAAAGTCCAGTTACGTGGAATGCTCCGAATCCAAAACAAAGAACCCCTGAAAGGAAAAGGTGAATACCAAAAATCTTTGGAAGGTCTAAAGCTGGTTGTTGAGTTCGTGGATCACGGAAAAGCTCAAGATCCCAGAATACCCAGTGCCAAATAGCAGCAAGGAAAAGAAGTCCAGAAAGAATAATGTGTGATGCAGCTACACCTTCGTAAGACCAAAGTCCTGGGTTAGATGTACTTTCACCACTAATTGTCCATCCACCCCAAGAGTTTGTTACTCCAAGACGTGTCATGAACGGAAGAACGAACATTCCTTGACGCCACATTGGGTTAAGTACTGGATCTGAAGGATCAATACTGCTAATTCGTATAATGCCATTGAACCTGCCCACCAGATACTAATGCTGTGTGCATAAGGTGTACTGCAATTAACGACCTGGGTCATTTATACACAGTGTGTACACGGTACCACGGTAATCCCATAAGCTACCTCTTTACATAATATTAAATTCATTGACTTTCTATTTATAATTATAGCACATCCTTTTGGCATTCACAAAAAAGAAGAGGGATAAATATGGGCCTAGACGGACTCGAACCGCCGACATCCTCGGTGTAAACGAGGCGCTCTACCAACTGAGCTATAGACCCTTATACAGATATAATAAGGCAATTCGTGGTAAGTTTGCAATATTATTATGAGAAAAATTAACCCTAAATAATACATACCTAGGGCTAATAGAACACGTTAATAAAATCTTGAGTAGTAAACATTATCCTTGACGCTGTTTGTGCTTAGGGTTACTACAGATTACCATTACTTTCCCATGACGGCGAATAACACGACACTTAGGACACATTTTCTTTACAGATGCACGAACTTTCATATTTTTATTAAAAAACGCTAATTATGTATTCTGGGCGAACGACGGGGATCGAACCCGCGAGTGAAGGAGTCACAGTCCTTTGCCTTACCACTTGGCTACGCCCGCCAGACACTTGTACAATACAATATCAAAGATAGAGCTTAATGTCTATATTTTTTCAAGAAAAAGTTATAAAGCGGGTGACGTGATTCGAACACGCAACGTTCAACTTGGAAGGATGACACTCTACCATTGAGTTACACCCGCTTACTCATATGATAATAAGAAGACTGTATTTTGTCTAGAGGAAATACAAAAAAATAAAGTATAAGCCGAATTCTGTGCGTGTGGTTATTTATCTGGAAATTTCATTACTGAAATTTTCTAGCAAGATATAAATTTAAAGAAATGACATTCAAATTTTACCTTTTGCTCTCAATAAGGGTCTACCGAAAATACTTTTCACAAAAATACCTTAAATTTGCACCTTTGATTTACATTTAAAGTAAAAAAGTTTTGTTTCTGTGGCACTTTCCTTACACACCAAGTGTGCACTTAATTTTCTTAAGTTATGAATCATTTCATGAGAGTTCGGACTTTCCTCAAAAATACTTAAATATTTCTGCAACCACTCTTTATTTTTAATGGCGGGAACAGGATTTGAACCTGTGACCTTAAGATTATGAGCCTTACAAGCTACCAGACTGCTCTATCCCGCTATACTAAAGTATAGCGGAAAAAAGCAATAGAAAAAAGTTTATTTAGCTTTCGTAGGGTTCGATGAGACGTAAGCTTCGCGACGCATATTTACACGATCGTCCAATCGTTTTTGAACTTTGTCATCAATCATACGTGGAGTCACTTTTCCAAATGTACGATGTTCCCATAAACGTTTGTACACATTTTGCTGAATACGCTCCGGTTCATTACTGAAAAAATGTAAATTTTCTTGAAGTTCATCATTTAAAAGTTGTACCGAATCGGGTGTATCCGTAGACGAAGTTTGGACAACCACTTCAGTCGGTTTAACTACTGGATAGTGCCATGGTAAACGGACTTCAGCTGGAAGTGCATGAAGTTTAGCATAGGACATTTCCACATCAGTACCATCCCCAAGGTGCACATGGTTTGATGTCCATTTAGTACCACGGATTAATTTCACCATATCAGCATAAGCTGTTTTTGTTTGTGCTTTTTCCGCCATAAGTTCCGGATACACTTGGTAGTCAACCTCATAGTCCAAATTATCAGTAAATGGGCTTACGAGGAAGCGTTCCTGTGGACTCGATTCTGCCATTAACTTATCATCCATTTCGTCACGAATTTGACGTAATGTTAATAAATAATTTTTATCTTCTTGTTTTTCCCAATTCGGTACCATATACAAATTAAATGGAACCGAACGAGCGCGTAAAACACCTTGGTTAATTCCCTGAAATTCATGAAAAGTTGCTTCAGCATTCCAATCCTCATTGGATAATTCACGTTCACGAACTTGATTACACTCATCAAAACGAGTCTCAGTATTCCAGAACGGTTTAAACTGGACTGCACGTTTTGCCCCTTGTTCAAAGCTGACACCTGCTCTATTCGTCGCACGGTAACTTTGACGACTCAATTCAAATGCATTATCACTTGAGGGTTCCCATGTATACCCACGCGTTCGGTGGTGTTTTAAACCATCAAACGGTGTATAGGCAAGGAGACTATCCCAATGGTAAATCACGAGTGCTTCCGGAGTACAGTTGGCAAATTGTAAAAATAATGCTGCAACGATACCTACAGATACACGACGAATACGGTAACGATTTAATGTTTGTTGGGCACCAAAGCCTGAGTAAGCCTTACCAAAAATACGGTAGCCAAGTGTTACCCAAAAAATGAAGATAATGGCTGTATACGACACTGTAAAAGCCAGTAAATAAACATAACGATTTCCAGGAATAGAACTAAGAAGTGTTTGACTCCCTTCTAAATGCAGTGGGTTACAAAACATTAACCCAAAACTCATAAGAAAATAGTAAAGTCCTTCTTGTTTACTAGCTAATTGTCCGGCCCCAGGACCTAAAGCTGCAGTTCGTAAACTTGATTCTTGTTCCACCCAACAATCGAGAGCACAGCGAACGACTGCCATTGTTCCAAGAATAATTAAAGCCGGTTCAAAATAATACCAAACCCAGAGTACACGACTCCATCCGAAAAATGTTAAGGCTAAAAGAGTGACCTGTCCCGCAATCGTTCCAGCTACCGCAAGTTGTCCTTTTTCTTTTCCCTCTAAGAGATAACGTTTAAGAGCTACAAACCATGGTGCTACTGGTACAATCCCATACATAAGCCCATGAATTAATCCTAAACCAATTGAATTTTCCATAGTTTATTTTTCTTTTAACTTATATGCAAGGTTACCCTCCAACCAAAAATATTGAATGTAAACTCACCTTTATTTTATTACTACTTTACCACATTTATCTGAGAAGAGCATTTATTTATTTGTTCTTTATTGAATAGGTGATCTTGCCACCTATTCAATAAAATTTTATTCTGCGGCATCAAGATCTTTACCAAATCCTTTTGCCTCATCGTCCCAGTTCTCTGATACTGGAGCCGGTGGATAATAGAAACCTGTTGATTTACGAGTTGTTAATGACTTTCCTAATGAAAGTGCATTACGTGCCGCGTCAAGTGCTTTACGCTTCCAAGTGGCTGCTCGCATCCCTGATTGTGCGTTTGACTGTCGTCGCTTTGGAACTGCCATAATGAATCTTCTCAATATAATGTTTATTACACTAATTATAATAAGATTTTTTATTTTGTCTATCTCTACTCTGTTTTACTTCATTGCTATAATTTTTTGTATCTTTTGCATTCTATTTTGTGTTAATATATCGCTGTTATATACCAGTTCTTGTCAAATTATCTACAAACACGTTGGTATGTAGGGAAATTTTATTATTTATTAAAGATTGGAGTCTACTTTTCAATTTATGCCAATTGGAGTACCAAAGGTTGCTTATCGTCTACCGGGTGAATCCACACCTCAATGGGTCGATTTGTACAACCGTTTATATCGTGAGCGTGTGTTATTCCTCGGCTCTGGACTTGATGATGAGTTAGCCAACCAGTTGAATGGTATCATGCTTTATTTAAGTGCTGAAGATGCTAGTCGTTCATTATTCTTATATATTAATTCACCAGGTGGTTCAGTAACAGCTGGTTTATCAGTTTTTGATATTATGAATTATGTGCAAGCTTCTGTTACTACTATCGGTATTGGATTTGCTGCTTCTATGGCGTCTTTTATCTTAGCCGGTGGAGAACGTGGAAGTCGTATTGCTTTACCTCATTGTCGTGTAATGATTCACCAACCACAAGGTGGTATGGAAGGACAAGCTTCTGAAGTCGTTCTTGAGAAAGAAGAAATTGTTCGCCTCCGTCGTTTAATTGGTCGTTTGTACGTGGATTTAACTGGTCAACCATTATCGACTATCGCCAATGATTTAGATCGAGATAAATATTTATCTGCACGTGAGGCACGTGAATATGGCTTAGTTGATTTAGTAGCAACAACTGAAACAGCTACTGTTTAATATTGATTTACTTATATTGATTCATGTATAAATAATAAAGGGGGCTAAGTAGCCCCCTTTAGAACATTCAAGGTATAACAAAAGTGTTATAGCCTTAAATATAAATTACGAATTAATTTCCGAATACAGGACTACCGCCTGCTGATTCTTTGTACATTTTAGCAGCTGCTACTCGTGCAGTTTCACGATCAAATTTTAATTGGTTCTCAATGTAACCTTTTTTAGAATCTGATTTAGTCATACTTTCTTTCGCTGTTGCTGCTAATTGCTCAGCTTCTTCTAAGTTGATTTCAGAAGCGTCTTGAATGTCACGGCAAAGAATGTTTACACGTCCTTCTTTAATTACCCCAAAACCACCGAGAAGTGCAAGGAAACGCCACGTCGTTCCTTGGCGAACGCCAAGTACTCCGTTGTCTAATCCTGTTACTAAAGGTGCGTGGTCTTTAAGAATTCCAATGTACCCTGTGTTCGTTGGGAGAAGTAATTCGTCCGCTTCTTCTTTAAAGAAGATTCTATCTGGTTTTACAATACAAACTTCCATGTTTTTTCCTCTTACAATTTTTTATAAATTTAATTTAGCACGCGCTAAATTGTATTAAATTTATAATTTTGCAGCCTTCTCTACTGCTTCGTCAATGTTTCCTACAAGGTAGAATGCCTGCTCAGGAAGGTCATCTAACTCTCCCCCTAAGATCATCTTGAATCCTTGAATTGACTCTGCAAGACTTACATACTTACCAGGTGAACCTGTAAATACTTCAGCTACGAAGAATGGTTGCGAAAGGAAACGCTCTACTTTACGAGCACGTGCTACAGTTAAACGGTCTTCTTCAGAAAGTTCATCAAGACCTAAAATCGCAATAATATCTTGAAGTTCTTTGTAACGCTGTAAAGTCTGCTTAACCCCTTGTGCAGTGTCATAGTGGTCATCCCCAAGAATCCATGGCTGAAGCATTGTTGAAGTTGAATCAAGTGGATCTACTGCTGGGTAAATTCCCTTAGCTGCTAAGTTACGTGAAAGTACAGTTGTTGCATCTAAGTGAGCAAACGTTGTTGCTGGAGCTGGGTCAGTAAGGTCATCTGCAGGTACGTATACTGCTTGAATTGATGTAATTGATCCAGTCTTAGTCGATGTAATACGCTCCTGGAGTGATCCCATTTCAGTACTAAGTGTAGGCTGGTATCCTACTGCTGATGGCATACGTCCTAAAAGTGCAGATACTTCAGAACCCGCTTGTACAAAACGGAAAATGTTATCTACGAAAAGAAGTACATCTTGGTTGTTTACGTCACGGAAGTACTCAGCCATTGTTAATGCTGTAAGTCCTACACGCATACGTGCCCCTGGCGGTTCGTTCATCTGGCCATAAACAAGTGCTACTTTCGAATTCGCAAGGTTTGCTGTGTCAATTACTTTAGATTCACACATCTCTTGGTAAAGGTCGTTTCCTTCACGTGTACGCTCACCTACACCAGCGAAAACTGATACTCCTCCGTGTGCCTTAGCAATATTGTTGTTAACCTAGACTGTGGGTTACCCCATCAGCCCGGCGTCAGATCCGGACGTGCGACTTTCACCGCATCCGGCTCCCGAAATATAGATCCCTCGTGAGGGAAAATTTATGTGTCAATTGTTCTGTTAGGTCTCGAAAATCAAATAGGATCTGTTTAATTACTGTTCACGTCTTTGACAGTTGGTAGTTGAAGCAACTATTACAAAATGTTGAAAACAGGTTATTGAGAATGAGTGGTGAGTTTAAAACGAATTAGAGATGTGGTTTCTCAGATCACATCTTTAAACGCTCGTCTGGTAATACGGCATTCTTCACCCAAATAATGCAGCGGTATGAGATGTACCAGCTTACTCCGGCGATGAATACCATAAATGCAACTTGGTATTGCATTTGAACACCTACAGTAAAGTATGTAGCTTTCTTGTAACTTACAACTTTTGTGATCATAATTGGTGCTTTAGCTCCAGTGAGGTGGCCAATAAGGTTTACTAGCCAAATGATTGGTGCCGTGATGATGTGAAGTTTTTCAAAGTGATTTGCAAGTGTACAAAGCCCAGTTACAGCTACTGTTGTAGCAACAGCATTGCGTTCGCTTTCTGCATCGAGTTCGAGTTTTCGAGCGCGACGTTTCTTTACCAGGTCAGACATTCGTTGGGTTAATTTACCCATAGGCGTTTTTGCAAAGGTTTGTCCAGCGGCGTCGGTGAGAGCGTGAAATAAAATTCCCACTGGGTGGTGGTGATTATTTACTGCCTTCATTTGTCGCTGATGGTGTTCACGTTGATCAAGATTCTCCATTGTCGTCTCAATTACGTTCTCTGTAAAGTTGTCTTGCGGTGTCTCAGACTGAGGAGGGATTAAACCGTTAATTTTCCCAAACTTCTCGCGATCACGAATTCGTCGTGCCGCTGAGTTTTTGTTCTGGTCATTTTGCATTTCGTTGCTCATAAGTATTAATGATAGATAAAATCGGAATTGTTCCCGAAGTATTTCTGAATTGAGATTGTGGTCCCATTTCAGCCAATTTTGAGGGTTAGTCCCTGTATTTTTGGTTCATTAGAGCAATCGAATATATGTGTATTCGTTAAACAGATGCTGCATCCAGATTTGCTATTGAGAAGGGAATGAGTTTATTCCCTCCTCCTGGATTCCCAAATCGCATTCTAAGTGATTTTCGAGTTGATTAAAATAAGAAACTCATGGTTAGAAGTCTATTGTTTTGGAACGGGTCCCTTAGGTCCTTTTTGTTCCTTACGAGTCTTCAGAAGGTGACACGATTGATGTACGACTTGTAAGTTTTCATATTTATCCGAGCCTCCTTGGGAGATTGGGATAATGTGATCCACTTCCATCGCTTCATTCGTATTCGGCAAAAACTTTTTGTGGCAGATACCACAAGTATATTTTTGTCGCCCTAGTAACTTCTTCAATGAAGGTTTAATTTGGGATACAGTGGATTCGCGTTTGGTCCAATATACTGTATCTTTATCAAAAGGTGATGCTTTCCCTTTGATCTTCAAATGTCGTTTAGAGGTTACCCATGAAGGAAGTGCTAAAAAGATGAATTTATCTGTTCCAGATCGAGTTTTGGACATCGTTCCAAAGATCCACTTTGGTTTGTGAGTTTTACCACGAAATTTGACTTCGTGTTTTTCTTCTGTATTGAAATATTTCTTCATTACAGTTTCTACTCCCATTCCGTTTGCGGCTCGACGTTTGGCCCAAGCTTCTAGCATCTTGAAAATAGTTCCTTCTACTTGTTTAAAATCTTTACTGCATTCATGTACACAATAATAATTACACCACCCCACGATAATAGGGTTAAGTGTTTTAATCAAGGTTTCTTGAGTTGAACTTCGGTGCTTTTGTAATACGTTATGAACCTTTGAAATTAATCGTTTCTTGGATTTAGCGGATACGCTTGCACGACATTTTGTTTTTCCAGTCTCTTTCTCTGTAATTGAGATGAACTGAAAACCGAGAAATTCAAAGCCGTTGCCAGATTTGACAATGTTTGTTTTTGCTTCGGAGAGACTAAGTCCAGCATTGTCTTTTAGCCATTCGGATACAAAATTTTTGCAGGCGAGAACAACTTCATACGATTCATGAATGATTACAAAGTCGTCGGCATATCGGATAATACTTACATGGCGAAGTCGATCGCTTTTTGGTACGCTGGAGTTAAAGCCAAGTTTTTGGTAGAGTTCTTCGACATAGAATTTGCGAACAGCATTTTCCATTCCGTGAAGGGCAATATTAGCTAGTAGTGGAGAAATGACCCCACCCTGCGGTGTTCCCATTTGGGTTTGTCCTCGGTCTACCGTTTCCCATTCTTTTCTTTTAGGAAATCTTACTTTCTTTTCGGCTTTAAGCCATGCATTGATCTGGGTTTTTAATGTTTTTGAGCAATTGAGTTTCTTTAAGAGTTTCTCATGATCAATTTCATCAAAACAAGCAGAGATGTCTGCATCAAGAACAAATTTTTGTTTCATTCGGAGCGCATGCCAAGTTGCCGAAGTTGCATCATGACAACTTCTTTTTGGACGGAATCCGTATGAATTTGCTTCAAATTTTGCTTCCCATTCTGGTTCAAGAGCCAGTTTGACAAGCATTTGGGTTGCTCGATCCTTAATGATAGGAATCCCTAATTTTCGCGTTTTATTTGTTCCTGGTTTTGGGATTTCTTTTACAAGAATTGGTGACGCGGATGAAGTAATTCTAAGATTTCGCGCAAGTTCTAAGCGTTCTTGTGCTGTTAGATTACTTTTTGAGTCGATACCAGGCGTTTTTCGTCCCTTATTTAACAGAGTGACACGACGTACTGCTAGAAGACAAGCGTCCAAACTAGTTGTGAGTTTTTGTTGTAAAAACTTTAAGGCTTTTTCATCGTTGTTCACAGGTTCGTTCTTTGCTAATTTGTTTTCAATAGTACGACTTTTCTCGAAAATTCGTTTTTGTAGACGGTCTACACGTTCTTCGACTTCATGCCATCGAACGTCGGACCACACCTGAATCGATTTGGAAAATTCCTGTTTTCGAGTTGGGTTCATAAGTTGTCTAATAAAATTTTCGAATTTCTATATTTCCTAGTCAGTTTCCGTCCATGTTTCCCCTAAGAAGAGCGGTGAAAACACGTTAAATAATCTTTTGGATTATTTGCTATTAACAATCACCTTTGACAAGCAATCGTCTTACAATTTTGACTAGTCCTGCAGTTATCCATTCATACCAGGCGGGTATCCTTTGAAAAGGCGCGTGGAACGAATAACCCATCCCTTTTCTTTTAAATCGTTTAAATAAGTCCTTAGACCCCCCAAATTTACCTTAGACCGGTTTATTGCTAAACAGTTTGTGCCTATTTCCCTAATCCTGAAATAGGTCAGTCGACATCGCTGAGTAGTATCATGGGTATTCTCAGTTTTGATGTATATCTCCCGCTCGATGACATCATCAAGAGGTTCATGGTTCGATATAAAGATAAGTAAAGAGGTTGCAAAAGGAATTTTGTCTGAATTCTTTTCCCAAATGTTTTCAGATGTCTTTTCCGTTTACTATTCAAATAAGTCATAGACTCGTACCAAAGATCCATGCTGCCCGCTTTATATACCGCCTTAGGTACATAAAACGACGATCTTGGATTCAGTTCACAATAACTGTAAAGATTTTCACTTTCCAATTTAAAAGATCAATCACTTTTTTTTAGGAGTGATTGGTTTGCTTTCTTTAAGCAAACACGGGTCGCACGATGAGCTCCATAATTAACACTGTTTTACCTACACCAGCTCCACCGAAGAGACCAATTTTACCACCACGACGGTATGGTGCGAGAAGGTCTACTACTTTAATTCCAGTTTCAAAAATTGAAAGGTTAGTATCAAGATCTACAAATGCTGGAGCAGCACGGTGAATAGGGAGCATTCCCTCTGGTGTAGAAACAGCACCAAGCTCGTCTACTGGCTCACCAAGAACGTTGAAGATACGTCCAAGAGTGTTTTTACCAACTGGTACTGAAAGTGCTGCACCGGTATCAACTACAGTCATACCACGCATTAAACCATCAGTAGCACTCATTGATACTGCACGAACAACGTTATCTCCAAGGAGTTGTTGTACTTCTGCTACACATTTGATTGTGTCTCCAACATCATTTTTACCTTCAATTACAACGGAGTTGTAAATGTTCGGCATTTTGTTTGGTGAAAATACTGCATCAATAACCGGTCCGATAATTTGAGTAATACGACCAATGTTCTGTTCTGTCTTAAGAGCTGTCATAATTTTAGCGAAAAAAGAATTATTAATTAATTTTGATAGAAAGTGCAAAATTAATATAAATTTTATTTTTTATTTGATTTAATTTGAGGAAATGTAGAAAAATAATTGTTTAAATTACAATTCTATATAAAGTGATTTTTACCTTTGTTAATAATTTGAGGTATTAACAAAGGTAAAAGAGTAACTAATTAACTAGAAATTAGTATGCAAGTCCCATACTACGTGTTGTTTCTGATCCAAGATAGACACGTACACTTAAAAAATCAGTCGGACAAGCTGCTTCGCAGCGCTTACATCCGACACAATCTTCTGTTCGTGGTGCGGAAGCAATTTGCCCTGCTTTACATCCATCCCAAGGTACCATTTCAAGAACATCCGTTGGGCAAGCACGTACACATTGTGTACATCCAATACAAGTATCGTAGATTTTTACTGCGTGTGACATAGTAAAGTTAATTAATAATTAAAAAAAATTAAGAATTCTCGTTTATTTAAAATAAACACTGGAATAGAGACTATTCGTATCAAGTATAGCATAAACTTGACAATTTTTTTAATTGGGTCAGGTGGGATTCGAACCCACGGCTAATCGGTTAAAAGCCGAATACTCTACCACTGAGTTACTGACCCGTTTATCGATTTTATTTGTATAATAACTAGTTTGGGAAAAGATTACAATTAGAATTTTCTTCGGGGCCACCTTCAAAGTAGCCCCAAAAAATTAGAACTGAACCTTTAATTCATTAAAGAGGTCCTGAAATTCCTTGTTTACGAATCATGAGGAAGTGCATAAGCATAAATACTGCTGCAAGAAGCGGAAGTACAAATGTGTGTAAACTGTAGAAACGAGTAAGAGTAGGTTGTCCTACTCCTACACTTCCACGAAGAAGTTCAACGACGAAACCACCAATTACTGGAATTGCATCTGGTACACCAGTTACAATTTTAACAGCCCAGTAACCTACTTGGTCCCAAGGGAGTGAGTATCCAGTTACACCAAATGATACAGTAATTACTGAAAGAATAACTCCAGTTACCCATGTAAGCTCACGTGGTTTTTTGAATCCACCAGTAAGGTATACGCGGAATACGTGAAGAATCATCATTAATACCATCATACTAGCTGACCAACGGTGAACTGAACGGATAAGCCATCCGAAGTTTACTTCAGTCATAATGTATTGTACTGATGCAAATGCTTCAGTTACAGTTGGGCGGTAGTAGAATGTCATAGCGAATCCTGTTGCAACTTGAACGAGGAAACATGTAAGGGTAATTCCACCTAAACAGTAGAAAATGTTTACGTGTGGCGGTACGTATTTACTTGTAACGTCGTCTGCAATTGATTGAATCTCAAGACGTTCGTTAAACCAGTTATATACTTTACTCATATTAAAAGGTCCGATTAGCTAATGACCAAATGGCATTAGTGTATTGTTAATACAAATTATCTGTATTAATTCACAATTAGGCAAAAATTTTCAAAACAAAATTTTTATCTGGGCGATTTTGCACTTCGCCCAGAATATTAGATGAATTTCACTTATTAAAGTGACGATCCAAGTCCTACGTAAGAACCATAAAAGAAGATAGCTAAGAGTCCAAGCGCTGCAAGTCCTCCTACCATCCCTACGAACCATAATGGGATTCGTCCTGTTGTTGTGTTAGACATAAAATGTGTTTCCTACAATTGCAGAATTAGTTAAAGATGTAGCTTGAAAAAAGAACTGCGAGTACAAAAATGAGAAGTAAACCCCAGTAAAGACTAGTACGGTTTAACTCAACAGTTTGCTTGTTTGGGTTCGGGTTTGTCATACAATTTTCTCCTGAATTAACGCTGAATGAATTGCATTGCTGTGATTGACCCAAGGAAAAACACAGTTGGAACAGCTAACGCGTGAACTGCAAGCCAACGGAATGTAAAAATTGGATATGTTTTAACTGACATAAAAAATGGGGCTAAATTAGCTGCATCAATGCGGGTTTGATGCGTTTCTGTCAATTTATTTAATTGACTCAGAGACTGAGTCGATCATTAAAATAAATTTTTTAGTTTGGTACAAGATCATCAAGTTGGGCAAGTGCACCATAACGATCTGAAATTAAAGGAAGCTCTTGACGCTCTTCCGTAAAGTATTCGTTTGGACGCGGTGTTCCAAATACATCGTAAGCTAAACCAGTACTTACAAAAAGCCATCCTGCAATAAAGAGTGACGGAATTGTAACACTGTGAATTACCCAGTAACGAATACTAGTAACGATGTCACTAAAAGGACGTTCTCCTGTAGATCCTGACATATGAAATCCTCAACATTTCTTTCAAAGCTCTCGTCTAATAACGGTTCCATTATTATCCACGATGCTCGTTTATATTATAGCTTTCTACCAGTATATCGCAAAACAATATGATGTTTAAATATAAAAATTTCTAAGGGTACCAATAAAATGGGATACCCTTAGAAATTTACTTAAACTGAATATTTAAAAATTCCTGACTCATTTGTGTTACAGGACCAGTCAGCGGACGTTGAAGTCGTGTTTCATACCCACGGCTTCCAAAGGTTCCACGGATTGAACCAGACATTGCATAAAGCGGGTGTGCTTGGTGAGTAGATTCGCGTAATCGGGCTTTAATACGATCTTTAAATCGGTTCATGGAACTTGACCCAGTTTGCTGATAATTTGGATTATACCCGTAACGATTCGTTAAACTACGTTGGTCTGGTTTAAGTTGGCAGAACATTCGACTCTTATACCAACTGGTAAAGAGTGCAGTACGTTGTTGTAAATCCTTTAAAGCAGTTTTGTTTAAAGCTTCCCAACTAATTGTTCCGGATAATGTTTTAAGCCCTTGAGTAGGGTTTTCAATGAGTGCAAGTGTATTTTCCATTCGGTAGTTTAAGCACCCTTTTAAAAATGTTTTATTAAGTCGCTCTCCGAGTTGCCCAGAATATGAAGTTTGTGTGACAAACGTATTTGCTGGACTACAACGACGTAATTGGCGAATAAATGCACCTTCAGCCATAAAATCGAGTAATTCCACAATTAATTCTTGTGAATAGTCAACTGGCTGTGTTTGAATACTCATCCCAATGTTTTGCATTCTAAGACTACTGATTTCCGTTGGATTGTTCTTTGGTGACCAATTTTTTACCGTTGTTAATAAATGCATGCATTTTGTTTTAAAAGGTCGTTCTTTTTCATTCATTGTATAATCAACTGTTAATTTATTTGAGTTGATTACTTCACTTAAATGAAGTTCATTAAAGAAACCTTCGTCCGCAGCTTTTGACACTGTTTGGTTCCAACGAAGTTGGAAAATACTGTTTAACCCTTCATTTAAGGATTCATTTGTGTGCACAAATTCATTTTTACGGATTGCTTGTAATGTTGAATTATTAACAATTGAGACTACTTCTGCATTTGTAAAACCTTCACTCATTAATCCAAAATAATTCCAAGCAATAGTTGCATCAATTTGTACTGGACTTTGTGACGCTTTTTGTAATAATAGAAATTTACGCTCGCCTAAAATTGGTTTACGTAAATTCACTACCCACTCGAATCGGCCCGAACGCAAACATGCAGGGTCCATACGTGTAATATCCGAGACTGAACCGAGAGTAAAGATTTTACGTTGGGTTGGTCGGGCTTCTGAACCGATATAGTAGCCATCGAAACAAATTAAAAATTGAGTTGTTAATTGAATCAATTCTGGGCTATTTGTACGTTCACGATCAATAGTGATCAGATCAATGTCACGAATAAATAAAATTCCAGGCGCTTGATCACGTACACGGCGAAATAATGACATTAAACGCATTACTCCAAATTTTACATCAAGAAAACGGGTACTTTCAGTTTTAAAAACTGGTAAACGGCTTTCACTAGCAATGGCACGGGCTAAGAAGCTACGGCCGTTCCCTGGGTCTCCTACTAGTAACATTCCTTTTGGTAACGTATTAAGTCCATATCTACCGGGTTTTAATGCCGAAATTACTGGGCTATGTGATAATTCATTTTCAATAAGTTGAAGCAGTTTCAAAGTTACTTTAAAAAGTTCTTTTACCTTCATGATCGGAAGGAGCCCCTGTAAATGTCTAATCTTTGACATTTTTGTTTTGCTCTCTTGGAGTGTTAATTCCAAATTAGAAAGCATTTTGGAATTCGATTTTTCGAACGCATCCATTTTATTAATTGCACTATCAACTGCATGAGTCAAGAAATGAAAGCGTGATTCATACCCACTCGTTTTATCTGGATCAGACAGCATTTTTTGTGCAAGTGTGACTTCAGGCATTAAAAAGTCAACTTTGGAGGTAGTATGCTTTATAAAATTCATACGGACTTTATTACGTTGAGTAAGTAACCAATTATCAAGTTCTCCAGGAATTAAAGGGCTTAAACTCGATTCCCAAATTGTCAGTAATACTGTCGGCAGATAAAGGCCCATTCCACGTGCTCGTTGAAGTGCGGAGAAAAGTTTATCAAAAGCTTCGCCACCACCGTCAATTCCGACTACTTCGTTCAATTTAACCTTGTTTTGAAGACGCCCAAAGTGATCAAGACGAGTATATAAGATTGGTTCCGGTTTTTTACGAACATTATAAATGTAGTTAAGTCGGAATTGATAAAGAGTATAGAATGCATACCAAGTAAAGATGCTTGGTAAAAGTCCTCCAATTAATTCTAAATCTTTGAACTGCTCTTTTGTTAAATTTTCATTAATACGCTTAAGTTCGAGAGATGGAAATCCATTTTTATATAGGCCAAGTTCATCCATTGACGTTTGCATTAAAAATTCATTGAATTTCTCATTTTCTCTCTCAGCTGTTTTGGCACGAAATGATTTACGATCAAAATAAAAATCATCCCATTCATCAACTTCTAGTCCATCAAAATCTTCTAAATCGTTAAAATCAAATTCTGATTCTGTTCTATAAGCAGCTGAGGTCAATTTTCCAACTGAATTTTCAAGTTGAAAATCCGCACTTGTTTTGTGGATTTGGTCGGCTTTTGATTCTGACCAATATTTGTCAATTAAGGGGTAGACGTCATTTACTGCAAGAGTGTTTGTTTGAAGTTTTGGTCCAGCCATTTTCCAATCTGGTTGTGTTCCAAGTGAAATTCCCTCGGTTGAGAGAGTTCGAATCATTTTGGGATTGAAAAATTGACTTAATTCTTGCACCGAAGATTGATTATTATCCGTTTTCTCATCAAATTCTTCATATTCGAAAAAATTCAAATCAACTTTCTCGAAAAAGTTTGGGGAATGAATTGAGTTTTTGGAAACTGTACCAGTGTCGATGACATTTTTTAACGTCTCTTGATCAATAAGGTATGATGCTGCACGAATTGCTTTTAAATAATCTGCGTCAAACTTTTCGAGGCCTTCGTATGTAGGTACCATTGGTCGTGCAGAACGATGAGTTGTAAGTGTTTCCGGTGTCAGTCCAATAAATGGGTAATTTGTAATCTCTTTTGTTCCCTCGTCACGGAGTTGAATATTGGTTAATCCTAGTGGCTCGACGTATAAGACAATCGGGTTCTCAAGTGCTTTTGGCAGTTTTTTTCCAAAAACTTTTTCCATTAATAAATTTTGTTCGCTTTTGGATTTTGGTTGTACGCTGAATTTTTCAGCTGAAATAACATACGTGGGTTGAGTTTTTGTTAATTTCTGAGCTAATCCAAATCGCATAATCCCAGCACCCATTGCGATAGTAAAAACACTCAGTTGGAATACACGTCGGTAATCTAAAACTGTAAGACAGTAATTTAAAATCCCAGAGAATCCATAATATTTTAAATATTGTGGCCAATATGTAGCGTTCCATTTTACTACGCCTAGAATATTTTTGGCACGCCCACGACTTGTTACTTTAACCCCTTGCTCATATTGACGATGCATAATAGCATTGACTAATGAAATACGGTAGAATGCTTGACCGAGAATTAATTGAAGACTTTTTACGCCGTATTTGAGTTGATACTGAATTTGTTCCACTCTTGTAAGTTGTTGACGATCTTTTCTGGCATCGTAGGGTTGCCAATTTTTTACACGGTCCGATAATTCTGTTGGCGTTTCTCCACCATCCTCATGACCTTCCCATTCTTCCCGTTTTAATAAAACTGTGAGAATTTCATCATTGGGTTTAATACAGTTGTTTCCTAATTCATTAGCAATAAATTCGTGAAAAGGAATGATAACTGTTTTTAAGTTCGTTGAGTTGTTATTTTCCTGAGTCATAATAAGTTATTAGGCTAAATTTCTTCTTTAAACAAAATCTTTTTGTTTGACAGTACCTATGTTCAGTATTGACCCATTCTGAAAGATTGACATAACTTTTTCCTTTTTAAATATAGAAAATATTATTTATTTTCTTATCATTTACCTCTAGTATACCATATAATTTTCGTATTCTAAAATATTGTCGGGTTCATATAAACTCCCCAGATAGGATTTGAACCTATGACCAATCGGTTAACAGCCGATTGCTCTACCACTGAGCTACTGAGGAATACTAAGTCTATTAGCTTCTGCAGTATACTAACAAATTCTCAAACACACGTCTACTGACCCTTTACAAAAAAAATAACTTGAATCTTTCAAATCTATTTTCTATACTGGGGGTGATTATGCCTCCTTAGCTCAGTGGCTAGAGCATCGTATTTGTAATGCGAGGGTCGTCGGTTCAAATCCGACAGGAGGCTTCATTTCTATCAATTGTTGCTATACTTAGAATACTTCTTATGATTTTTTTATATACGTCCCGATAGCCTAATGGATAGGGCTCCAACCTTCTAAGTTGTGTCGTGTAGGTTCGATTCCTACTCGGGACGAAGGGGTACAACTAGTAACTCAATTGAGTCACTAGTTGCTATTATTTAAAATAAGTTACCTAATTAAAGACCAGTACTTGAAAGCCAGTTTACACCTACGTTATCAAGAATTAATGACTTGTTGTAGATTTCAAGAAGGATTACAATGAATACTGCAAATAATCCGATAAATACAGACATTAAAATAGTTGTTCCCCAACCCGGAGCTACTTTTCCGTACTCTGAGTTAAGCGGACGTAACGCTGTTCCTAAAGCTGTAACTTTACCAGTTCCTGCAAGTTTTGAATCTTTTGCTGCCATAATATAAAGGTTTAATCTATTTGTATTTTTTGACTTTCTACTTTAAAATATAACTAAATTTACAAAAAAAATTATTTAACCTATGGAAAATTCTGCATTTTTTTACGGTGTATTTCTTTGGTGCTTATTAATTAGTGTAACTGGATATTCCATTTACATTGGTTTTGGGCCACCCTCGAAAGAATTACGCGATCCCTTTGAAGAACACGAAGATTAAATCTTCACTAAATTTGCTGAGACAACGCTATTTATTTTGTCTCAGCAAATTCCCGAATATAAGATTAAAGTTTTTCTATTTATGATTATATCATGAAAAAGATTTATCGTCTGAATGTGTGATAAATCTTTTTCATAATGGACGCGAGCAAATTAAATTACTTACGTGAGTAAAACTCAATAATTAATAATTCGTTAACGGTCAATCCAATTTGTGAACGTGTTACATTACGTTCTACTTTTCCTGTTGCATTATTTTTATCAACAGAAAGGTGTGAAGGAACTACACCACCAAATGTTTTTGCATGCTCTACGATTGGAGCGGAGTTACTTTTAATAACTTCCCCAACCGAACATTGGTAACTTGGGATTGTTACAGCTTGTCCATTTACTGTTACTAAACCGTGTGATACATATTGACGTGCTGCACGAATTGTTGGTGCAAAACCAAGTCGATACACAACAGCATCAAGACGCATTTCAAGCATTTGGAGTAATAACTCTCCAGTTGGTCCTTTCATGCGTCGTGCACGTCGGACATAACTGAGTAACTGTTTTTCACTTACCCCGTAGTTATAACGTAATTTTTGTTTTTCTTGTAAACGTACACGGTATTGCGACATTTTCGTCATTCCAGATGACGGTCCATGTTGTCCCGCTGGGTAGTTACGGTTTGGAATTTTTGTTGTTAATCCTGGTAATTCTCCAAGACGACGTACAATTTTCACGCGGGGTCCACGGTATCGAGCCATTTTACTCTCCTGAAATTTATGTATATTTTCAATTCTTGTAGTATAATATTACTAAAGTAAAGATAGTTTAGCATTTCAAAGAAAAGGAATCAAAATCAATTTGTTTTCGCTACTTTTTTGTCGTCTTTACTTTCTTGCAATAGCTTAAAATCTAATTTAGTTTATGCCACGTTCGCAAAAAAATGATAATTTTATCGATAAAACTTTTACGGTAGTTGCCGATATTTTGTTAAAAGTATTACCTACCACTCGTAATGAAAAAGAAGCCTTTGTATATTATCGTGACGGGATGTCGGCCCAGGCAGAAGGAGAATATGCAGAAGCTTTACAAAACTATGCGCAAGCAATGCGATTAGAGGTGGATCCTTATGATCGTAGTTTTATTTTTTATAATATTGGGCTTATTCATACCAGTAATGGTGAGCATACGAAAGCACTTGAGTATTATTACCAAGCTTTAGATCGCAACCCGTCATTACCACAAGCTTTAAATAATATTGCAGTTATTTATCATTATCGTGGGGAGCAAGCATTAGCTGCTGGAAATATCCCAGATTCTGAAACTCTCTTTGAAAAAGCTGCAGAATATTGGAAAGAAGCAATTCGTCTCGCACCGTTAAATTATAGTGAAGCTCAAAACTGGCTTCAAACAACAGGTCGTTAATGTATGTTTGCCTTAATGGTGGAATGGTAGACACGCTAGTCTTAGGAACTAGTGCATAATGCGTGGAGGTTCGAGTCCTCTTTAAGGCACATTCATACAATACTTTATTTTTGTTTCCAGCATTTTTTTAAAAAACTATTGACAGGTTTTATTTGCACAACTTATACTATAGATGAAATTCAATTTCATTTAATCATGCCCCCATCGTCTAGAGGCCTAGGACATTTCCCTTTCACGGAAGTAACAGGGATTCGAATTCCCTTGGGGGTAATAAAATATAAAAAATTAACCTTTTAAAGTTCTAAAAAGAAAACTACCTTGATTTTATGGCCATTTTATGGTTCAATTCATATAAAAAAATCTTCTTAGACTTTAAATTTTCAAATGCACTTTTTTTTATTATGAAGTATGCTTGAGAATTTTCATTTTTTTGACTTTTAAATTATTTTATATTTTTACCTATGAACTTTACACGTCAGCGCACGTCACCAATTCATGCGGGAGAGATTATTAGTTACAAGAACGTTGATCTTTTACGTCGTTTTATTACGGAACAAGGTAAGATTCTTCCACGTCGCTTAACTGGTGTTACAGCGAAGGAACAACGTCAACTTGCTAAAGCTATTAAACAAGCTCGTATTCTTGGGTTCTTACAATTCCTTTATAAAGAATAATTTTTACAATTATGCCTACGATTCAACAACTCATTCGTTCTCAACGAATCAAATGTGAGACGAAAACTAAGTCTCCTGCTTTAAAAGCATGCCCACAACGTCGTGGGATTTGTACGCGTGTTTACACAACTACTCCGAAAAAACCAAATTCGGCGTTACGTAAAGTAGCTCGTGTACGTTTAACAACTGGAATTGAAGTTACAGCTTACATTCCAGGTATTGGACACAATTTACAAGAACACTCAGTTGTATTAGTACGTGGAGGTCGTGTAAAAGACCTTCCTGGAGTACGTTACCACATCGTTCGTGGTTCACTTGATACAGCTGGAGTAAAAGACCGTTTACAGAGTCGTTCAAAGTATGGAGTAAAGCGTCCAAAGAGCTAATCTCTCCCCTTTCAAGGGTTTTCTTAAACTTATCTATTATTTCTCGTTATGTCACGTCGAACTGTAGCAAAAAAACGTCCGGTTGCGCCGGATCCAGTTTACCAAAGCCGTCTTGTAAGCTTATTAGTAAGTCACCTTTTAAAGAAGGGGAAGAAAAGTATTGCTTACAACATCTTTTATGCGGCTATGAAGAATATTGCAGAAACAACATCACAAGATCCACTTGAAGTGTTACGCCAAGCAGTATTGAATATTACCCCTAAAGTTGAGGTTAAATCACGCCGTGTAGGTGGGGCAACTCTTCAAGTTCCACTTGAAGTTAAAGCTGATCGTGGAACTGCTTTAGCACTTCGTTGGTTATTAATTGCGGCTCGTAATCGTTCTGGTCGTAATATGGTGTCAAAACTTTCGGCAGAAATTATTGACGCATCGAACAATACAGGTGCAGCAATCCGCCGTCGTGAAGAAACGCATCGTATGGCAGAAGCGAACAAAGCTTTTGCTCACTTCCGTTTCTAAAATTCTAGTTAATGTAATAGTCTTTTAAGGCTATTACATTACTTTGAAGAATAATAAAAAACAATAAAGTCAAAGCCAAAATCAAAAGTTTTTTACATTTTTAAAATTATGGCACGCGAAAAGTTTGAGCGTACAAAACCGCACGTAAACATCGGAACAATTGGACACGTAGACCACGGTAAGACAACTCTTACAGCAGCTATTACTATGGCAATGGCAGCTCGTGGTGGTTCAGCTGGTAAGAAGTATGATGAAATTGACTCTTCACCTGAAGAAAAGGCACGTGGTATTACTATTAATACTGCACACGTAGAGTATGAAACAGCAACTCGTCACTACGCTCACGTAGATTGTCCGGGACACGCCGACTATGTAAAAAATATGATTACTGGTGCAGCGCAGATGGATGGAGCAATTCTTGTAGTATCGGGTGCTGATGGACCAATGCCACAAACGAAAGAGCACATTCTTCTTGCTAAGCAAGTAGGTGTACCTAATATTGTTGTTTTCTTAAACAAAGAAGACCAAGTTGACGATGAAGAATTACTTGAACTCGTAGACATGGAAATCCGCGAGACACTTTCGAGTTACGATTTCCCAGGTGATGAAATTCCAGTAATTGCTGGATCAGCACTTCTTGCATTAGAAGCGCTTTCATCAAATCCTAAAATTGGTGATGGGGAAGACAAGTGGGTAGACAAGATTTTCTCATTAATGGATAACGTAGACAGTTATATTCCTACTCCAGCACGTGAAACAGATAAGACTTTCCTTATGGCCGTTGAGGATGTATTCTCAATTACTGGACGTGGAACAGTAGCAACTGGGCGTGTAGAGCGTGGAACAGTAAAAGTTGGAGCAAGTATTGAGATTATTGGATACGTTGATACTCGTGTGGCAACAGTAACAGGTTTAGAAATGTTCCAAAAGACTCTTGAAGAGTCTGTAGCTGGTGATAACGTTGGTGTACTTCTTCGTGGTATTCAGAAAGAAGATATTGAGCGTGGAATGGTACTTGCTCAGCCAGGAACGATTACACCTCATACTAAATTTGAAGCCCAAGTATATGTTCTTAAAAAAGAAGAAGGTGGACGTCACACTCCATTCTTCCCTGGATACCGTCCACAATTCTATGTACGTACAACAGACGTAACAGGAAAAATTGAGTCATTCATTTCTGATGAAGGGGATGAAGCAACAATGGTAATGCCTGGTGACCGTGTTAAAATGGTAGTAGAACTTATCCAACCAATTGCCATTGAAAATGGAATGCGTTTTGCAATTCGTGAAGGTGGTCGTACTGTTGGGGCAGGTGTAGTTTCTTCAATCCTTAAATAAGTAAGTATTTTTAATTAACTTCTTTTGGGTTTTTTATTTGTAAAAAAACAAATAAAAAATCCAAAATTAGCATTAATCACTTGCTTTTATTTTGATAAGAAATATACTATTTAGTAGTCCTACTTTTGTCGAAAAACATTTTTTGAATCGTGCCAGAACTGAAAAGAAGCAGCACTAATAGACATATTTTCGGACAAGGTAGGCAACCAAAAGATATAAATTTAAGTTTCAATTCAAATATTTTACGAATTTTACTTTTTTGTTTAATTCATCAAAATCGTTATTAGCAAATGATGACGGTTTTTTCTTTTTTTATAATTAAAATAAATTATTTAATAGGCGGTGCCCAGATTCGAACTGGGGGATAAAGGATTTGCAGTCCTCTGCCTTACCACTTGGCTACACCGCCACTGATTCATTTTCAGCAGATATATTTACAGATTAGCGTATTTTATCTATCTTTTCAATATTAATTTATTTTATAAGCTTTTAAATTTCTCATTTTTATTTATTCGGGGAGATTTTATTATGACGCTGTTTCGACAAAACTCAGCTCTTCCAAATTTTTTAGATTCACAACGTGATAGTTTCCGTTATTTTTTAGAAACGGGAATTCGTGAAGAACTAGATTTTTTCTCACCAATTGTTGGTCAAAGTTTAGGCAGTTCTTCGAAACGACCAACTGATCGTTTTATTTCAGTATCTTTTCACTCAAAAGACTTTTATTTTAAAAAACCACACTATACACCGCAAGAAGCGGTACAAAAATTGGGAACTTATAAAAGTTCTTTAATTGTTCCAGTGCATGTCTACTCAAAGTATTTAAATTTAAATGCTACTTTCCCAGTTGCATTTTGTGATTTACCACTAATGACAGAACATGGAACTTTTATTTTAAATGGTTCCCCACGTGTTATTGTACACCAAATTGTTCGTTGCCCTGGGGTCTATTTAAAACCTCAATTTGATAAACAAGGAAATCGTACGCATTTAGTTAGTTTTTTATCAGCTTATGGTTCATGGTTACGTTTTGAAACTGATAAAAAAGGGGTCGTCTTTGCTCATATTGATAATTTGCGTAAAGTACCAGTAACAGTGTTTCTTCAAGCGTTAGGTTTCTCAATGGATACCATTGTCGGAGCCTTAAAATATCCCGAAGCGTTGGACCCCACATTAAAAGAAGTTGATTGGAAACTTACTACCGATGAAGCTATTCTTTTATTAATGTCACGCTTATTTCCGAATCGTCCTGCGACAGTATTACGTGGCCGTAAATTTTTATTTAACCAATTTTTTAATCCACGCCGTTATAGTTTAAGTGATGTTGGGCGTAAACGGGTAAATCAAAAGTTTCGCATGCGTTCAAAAACAAAACATTTAACTTTAACGCCACAAGATGCATTAGCAGCCCTCGACTATTTATTACGCTGTGAAAATGGCGAAACAGAATTTTTAGATGATATTGACCACTTAAAAAATAGACGTGCTCGTTTAGCTGGTGAATTAATTCAAACACAATTCCGTCTTGGTTTAAATCGATTAGAGCGGGTTATTTATAATCGTATTAGTGATGAAAATATTTTACGTAAAACACCCGGTGCTTTAGGTTCATTAAATTCCTTAATCCGTACTCAAGTTTTAGCATCGGTTTTTCAAGAATTTTTCGGTTCAAATCAATTGTCCCAATTTATGGATCAGACAAATCCATTAGCGGAGATTACTCATAAGCGTCGTTTAAGTTCTTTAGGACCTGGTGGTTTAAATCGTGATCGTGCTGGTTTAATTGTTCGTGGTATTCACCCAAGTTATTATGGTCGCATTTGTCCAATTGAAACACCAGAAGGTAAAAATGCCGGATTAGTAGGTTCAATTGCGACATTTACACAAATTAATAAGAATGGTTTTCTTGAAAGCCCTTATTATAAATTAATTTCAGAAAGTAATACACCAGATCGTAATGGATTCTTTTTATTAAGTGCTTTTTATGAAGAGGATACAGTTGTAGCGCAAGGTGACGTAGACCTATCGAACTTCCGAATCCCAACTCGAAATAAGAGTCAATTTACTGAGAATACAGTTCAAGAAATTAATTTTTTAGGTCTTTGTCCAATCCAATTTATGTCGATTGCAACCTCATTAATTCCATTCCTTGAGCATGACGATGCAAACCGTGCTCTTATGGGCTCTAATATGCAGCGTCAAGCCGTTTCATTATTGCGATCTGAGCGACCATTTGTAGGAACTGGTTTAGAGGCTCATGTAACGCGTGATATTGGTGCAACTATTGTTGCAAAACAAAATAGTTATATTTCATATGTAGATGCACAGCGTATTGATTATTTTACACCGGTGATTGGCGATACTAATTTAATTGACTACCAAAATTTAACTGCTGAAGATGTTTTTGCAAGTAACCAATTTAAACATAATACAATTTGGTTAACGAGCTACCAGCGTTCGAACCAAGATACTTGTTTAAATCATAAACCTCTTGTTGAAGCAAATACGTGGGTGGAGGCTGGAGATTGCTTAGCTGATAATGCAGCAACAGCGAAAGGTGAATTAGCTTTAGGTCGTAATATTTTAATTGGTTATATGCCCTGGGAGGGTTATAACTTTGAAGATGCCGTGCTGGTCAGTGAACGTTTAGTTTATGACGATGTATTTACATCGATTCATATTAGTCGATATGAAGTTTCTACTGCTCGTTTACGAGAAGGGCAAGAATACTTTACTAATCAAGTTGATCGTAATCAATATTTAGATGAGTTTGGAGTTGTTAAGATTGGAACGTGGGTCGAGGCTGGTGATGTATTAGTCGGGAAAATTTCACCTCAACCGGATTCCGATAATGATCCGGAAAGTCGTTTATTACGTGCAATTTTTGGTGGTGTCGCTCGTAATACGAAAACTACTTCATATTGTTTATCAAGTGGAGTAAGTGGCCGAATTCTTGATGTTCGCTGTGAATTTAAGCGTCAAACAAAAAATATTGAAGATGAAAGCATTGAATCAACTGGTTCTGTGTACGTTTATCTTGTAGAAAAACGTCGTTTACAGGTAGGTGATAAGGTTGCTGGTCGCCACGGAAATAAAGGTATTGTTTCTAATATTTTACCGCGAGTTGATATGCCGTATCTACAAAGTGGTAAAGCCCTTGATATGGTATTAAACCCTCTTGGTGTACCGTCGCGTATGAATGTGGGGCAAATCTTTGAATGCTTACTTGGTTTAGCAGCGAATACCTTAAAACAAAATTTCAAAGTTTTACCATTTGATGAAATGCACGGGGCAGAAGTTTCACGTGGTTTTGTTTACCATTATTTGTATAAATCACGTTTATTGACACAACAAAAATGGTTGTTTAAACCCAATTCACCAGGAAAAAGTATCGTGTTTGATGGTCGAACTGGTTTAAATTTTGATCAACCCGTTACCGTTGGGTACCCGTATATTTTAAAACTTGTTCACTTAGTTGATGACAAGATTCATGCGAGATCAACTGGACCTTATTCATTAGTAACACAACAGCCTTTAGGTGGACGTTCTAAGAAGGGTGGACAACGCTTAGGTGAAATGGAAGTTTGGGCACTTGAAGGATTTGGTGCTGCTTATGTTTTACAGGAATTATTAACGATTAAATCTGACGATATGATCGGGCGAAACCGTGCGTTTATGTCTATGATTCGTGGAACGCTTTTGCCAAAATCCGGAATCCCAGAATCTTTTAAAGTCCTTGTATCAGAATTACGTGGATTATGTCTCGATATGAGTATTGCACGTATTAACTTTTAATCATTAATTATAATTATCAGGCTATGAGTATTGAATATGTTCAACTTCAATTAGCTTCACCAAGTGAAATTAAACGTTGGTCCCAACGTATTTTACCAACTGGTGAAGTAGTTGGGGAAATTAGTAAAGCTGATACGATTAACTATCGAACCTTTAAACCAGAACGTGGTGGATTATTTTGCGAACGAATCTTTGGATCAACGTCCAATGGCGAATGTTCGTGTGGAAAAACTAAGCGTCGAAAATTAATCGTTCCCGTTAATTTTAATCGTCTCACACTTCAAAAACGAAATGCTGAATTAGAAGCAACGCAAGCGATAATTGAAGTTTGTCCGTCATGTGGTGTTGAACCAACTAATTCAAAAGTTCGTCGTTACCGTATGGGTTGTATTTCTTTAAAGAAACCTGTAGCCCATATGTGGTATTTCCGTAACTCTCCAAACGTATTGGCTGCATTATTAAATATGCGTAGTCAAGAAATTGATGAAACAATTCACTTTCAAACATATACTCCGTCTAAGTACGGAACGCAAAATTATTGTTTACATGGTGGTGTTCAATGGTATGTGAACCATTGGGAACCAATGCACCCTTATTTTGCCGGAGATATTGATGTTTCGATGGACAAAGCTGCATCGTGGAATTCGAAATCAACATTTATGCCATCCCAAATTAAAACAATTGAAAATTGTGGTGGTGAAGCATTACAAGAATTGTTAACTCGACTTGATTTAGTATTTTTACAACGAATGTTATCTCGTAAGTTAAAGAATACAATTGAAAAGAAAAAATTGGCAGCTAAATCATTACGAAAACGTCATAAACGTCGTAAAACGGCTAAACTACTTGGTCGTACTGATCAAAAAAATTACGGTATTACTATTAAAGTTCGTGAGTATTCGCGTCGTTTAGAATTTATCCGTTCATTAGCACGTAAAGGTTTACGCCCAGAATGGATGATTTTATCAATTTTTCCAGTGTTACCGCCAGATTTACGACCAATGATCCAGATGTCCAGTGGTCGGTTCGCAACTTCAGATTTAAATGATTTATACCGTCGTTTAATTTATCGGAAAATTCGTTTTGAGAAATTTTTAACACTTTTTGATGAAGAATTTTTACCTGATTTATTAATTCGGCATGATTTATGTTTACTTCAAGAAGCCGCGGATTCGATTATTGATAATGGACGATTAGATAAACCTGCCCAACGCCCAAATCGTAAGCCATTTAAATCATTAACTTCCATTATTGAAGGTAAACATGGACGTTTCCGTCAAAATTTATTAGGAAAACGGGTTGATTATTCTGGGCGTTCCGTTATCGTTGTGGGCCCAAAATTACGTTTACATCAATGTGGATTACCACGTGAAATGGCATTAGAATTATTTCAACCATTTGTGATTCGTGCTTTATTAGAAGAATCTGGGGTGAAAAATATTCGCGCAGCAAAAAATTTATTACAACGCCGTTCGCAAATGGTTTGGGATATTCTTGATACGGTTGTTTTGGGTCACCCAGTTTTATTAAATCGAGCTCCGACATTACACCGTTTAGGTATCCAAGCATTTGAACCAATTTTATTATCTGGTCGAGCAATCCAATTACACCCTTTAGTTTGTCCAGCTTTTAATGCAGACTTTGATGGAGACCAAATGGCAGTACACGTACCATTAGGTCTTGAAGCTCAAGCCGAAGCTCGTTTATTAATGTTGGCTACCCATAACTGGTTATCCCCAGCAACTGGTGAACCGAGTATTCTCCCCAGCCAAGATATGATTCTTGGTTTTTATTATTTAACAACATTAAAACCAACCGTAAGTCTGAAACGCCCCGTTGAGCAACCAATGGCAGTTCGCGGTCGTAACTTAATTCAATCCAATTCAATTTTTAATAATTTTGAGAGCGTTCTTCATGCGTACGAAACAAGTAAGGTTGATTTACATGAAATTATTTGGTTAAGATGGTCATCATATATTCAAACTACAAATTCGGAACCATTACAAATCACGGTAAATAAAACTGGTCATGTAACAACAGTTTATGATAGTTTTGTCATGCAGTCAGGTGCCACAAATGGGCCAGATAATTCTATGTTATCAGTACAAATGAAGTCTCGTGATACCTCTAGCATTTCGAAAGTGTATAACTGTTTAACGTCATTGAACGCCGCAGCTTTCTATATTCTTACAACACCAGGGCGTGTTCTTTTTAATAACTTAATTTATGAAAACCTTTTTTTGTAACCGAACCGTAGATAAAGGGGAGATGAAACGTCTTATTAAATGGGTTCTTTTGAATTATGGAACTGAAAAGACAACTCGTTTAATTGATAAATTAAAAACAATGGGATTTCATTATGCCACGCATGCTGGGATTTCATTAGGAATTGATGATTTATCTATCCCACCGATTAAATCAGCCTTTTTACTTAATGCTGAAAATGATATTTATGAAAATGATTTACGTCTAAAACGTGGTCAAATTACCTCTGTGCAACGTCTTGAGAAAGCACTTGATATTTGGAATACGACAAACGATACTTTAAAAACTGAAGTGGTAAAATATTTCCGTTCAACAGATATCTTTAATCCAGTTTATATGATGGCTTTCTCAGGAGCTCGAGGTAATATTTCTCAGGTACGTCAATTAGTTGGAATGCGAGGCTTAATGGCTGACCCACAAGGTCAGATTTTAGATTTTCCAATTCGTCGAAATTTTCGTGAGGGCCTTACAGTTACGGAGTATATGATTTCTTGTTATGGTGCACGTAAAGGTTTAGTAGATACTGCTTTACGTACTGCAAGTTCAGGATATTTAACACGCCGATTGGTTGATGTAGCACAAAGTGTTATTATTCAACAAGTTGACTGCCAAACTACTCAAGGATTACGAATTGTACCGGAGTTAGAAAAGATTGAATCCCAATTAATTGGCCGCGTACTTTTTGAAGATGTCGTAGATTTGGAAACGGGTCGTATGGTTGGTTATAAAAACCAGGATATTTCTCCGGCTCTAGCTCTAAAACTTATTAAACAACCTGCTTTAACAATCCGATCACCTTTAACGTGTAGATTTCATGCTGTTTGCCAACTTTGTTACGGGTGGAATTTAGCACAACAAAAATTAGTTCAATTAGGTGAGGCTGTTGGAGTATTAGCTGCTCAATCCATTGGTGAACCAGGTACCCAATTAACAATGCGTACTTTCCACACGGGTGGTGTATTTGCGGGTGAAGCGACAGAAAAAGTTTATTCACCACATAATGGAATTGTTTTTTATAGTAAACAAGCCCGTGGTCGTAAAATTGTTTCCAAATATGGGGAAGTTGCATTTTTAACTTTTGAGCCTCTTAAGGTGAAAATTAAAAATGATAATACAACCTCTGTATTAGAATTCCCATCTTTTACATTGTTATATATTCCACCGGGACAAACAGTGGGTGAACACCAAAGTTTAGCTGAACTTTCACGAATTGAAAACAAACAGAATTTCCAACAATTTGAGGTAGGGACTGAGAATGTTCAGAAGGAATTTATGTCGAATTGTTCAGGGCAAATTTTCTTACCTCAACGACAAAATGCTTTAATTAATGAAGACAATGCCGGTACAACTACTTTTAATTATTCAGAAATGTGGTTATTAGCAGGTAAGATTCTTGATTCAAAAACGTTAGTTCCAGGAGATCAGATTAAGAATGCTCTGTACCCAATCCGTTCTAAAATCAATTGTGAACCGAGTCGACTTACTACCACGTTACCGCTTGGTTATGTATTTCCGATTGATTCGAATCAAACGTCCCTTTCCAAGTTGCAGTCTACTGATGCTGAAACTTTAAAGCAACTTCCATTGTTACAATTTTCTAAATTGTCTGCTGATAATTTAAAATTTGCCCGTAGCTATGCTTTGGAACTTAATAAAACATTATTTCATTGTGACAGTTTGTCGAAATATAGATTTATTACTTCCGATTTAGAACATTTACCGTTTAAATCAAAAAACTTATTCTTTAATCAAGATACGCCAACGAAAAAAGTTCCAACGTTTAAAATTAAGTTTTCTCGTTTTGGTAAGGCTGATAAATTTAATGCAAAAGAGAAATTTTTATTATTGCGCTCAGTAACTAAATTAGTATCTACTCAAACTAATCCGTTAAAAACACAATTTGCAAATAACTTATTTGTACAGAATTCAATTAATAAGAATAAAAAAACTTTTCTTGAAGTTGTAAAACCTCTTAAAACTTTCCAGAAAAAGACAAATTTTTTCCCTTCGCCGACGCATGAAAACATTAAAAGTTTTAACCCGTCTTTACAAAACGGAAATTTAATGTCGGTTGACGCAGATTATGTTCGTCTGAACGTTCAATACGGAAAAGGATTCAGTTCACTTTTAAATTGTGGCGAAGTTCGTGCAACAAATTGCATGATGACAGAGAAAGATCAAATTGCTTTTAAATCGCCTGTTTGTGATTTAAAAATGAAGGTAGGTGATTATGCCCGTGTAGAGGATCAATTAACAACAAGTACTCGTATCCCACTGTCGGGACAAATTAATTTTATTACTGCAGAAAATGTACTTTTCCGTTCTGTACAACCGTATTTATTAGTTCCAGGTTCAAATGTAGTAGTAAAACATGGTAGTTTGGTACAAGAAAATAGTGTTCTTGGTACATTAATGACGTCACAATCTACTGCTGGTGATATTGTGCAAGGTTTACCGAAAGTTGATGAGTTACTTGAAGCACGTGAGCCTCAACATAAAGTTCTCACGAGTATGCACGCTAAACTTTCTACTTTATTTTCCCAATACGGGAAAATTTATGGTTTACGTGAAGGGTGTGAATTAAGTTTCCAGAAAATCCGACAATTTTTAGTACAAGAAGTTCAAGATGTATATCAGTCGCAAGGTGTATATATCGGTGACAAACACGTAGAAATTATTGTGCGTCAAATGACAACGCATGTTGTTGTTGTAGACGCTGGAAAAACAGGGTTGTTACCTGGTGATATCGTAGATATTCGCCGAATTGAACAATTGGAACATACGGGATTTTTTGCGGGGGTGAAATATCGTCCAATGTTGTTAGGAATTACACGTGCTGCATTAATGGCCGAGAGTTTTATTTCAGCCGCTAGTTTCCAAGAAACAAAGCGTGTACTTTCAAAAGCTGCATTAGAGGGGCAGATTGACTGGTTGACTGGTTTAAAAGAAAACGTGATTTTAGGTCGTTTAATCCCAGCCGGAACAGGTTTATATTAACTTTAATATAAATTTATGGTATACTCCCGTATAAAAATGTGAATGTTTATAAAATTTGAAAAAGTTAAAAAATTACTGAATATGTTACAGTCAATGCTTGAAGCTGGTGTTCACTTTGGACATCAATCACGCCGTTGGAACCCAAAAATGGCGCCTTACATTTATGAAGAGAAAAATGGAATTCACATTTTAGACGTAGTTCAAACAATCGGAGAACTTGAGAAAGCTCGTACAGCGTTTAAATCTGCAAAGAATGTGATTTTCGTGGGAACTCGCCCTGCAATTGCACCGTTAATTGAGCAAGTGGCAACAAAAACCGGATCAAACTATGTAAATACACGTTGGGTTGGTGGGCTTTTAACGAATTGGACAACTATGACAATGTGTCTTGAAAAATTAGGACGTTTAGATGCTCAATTAGAAACTGCTACACCAAAAAAAGGTTTTACAAAGAAAGATATTTTATCTTTAACACGTGAACGCGAACGTCTTGAGAAATTTTTTGGTGGCCTCCGTAATTTAAAAACTTTACCTGATTTAGTTGTGATTGTAGGCCAACCAAATGAACGTAATGCAGTGTTAGAGTGCCAGAAATTAAACATTCCAACAATTACATTACTTGATTCAAATTGTGATCCTACGTTTGTATCATATGGAATTCCAGCTAATGATGACTCTGCTCGTTCAGTAGCTTTTATTCTTGATCAACTTACGAAAGATTAACCCTTTTTTGAGAGACTCATTGATACCAGGTCGAATTTTTCGACCTGGTTTTTTTTATTTGTGGTCCGGAAAGAGGCAGACATCGTGGGCTGGTCTGGGCTCAATTGTATACTCATACTCAGAAGCATTCAATTTGAATGAGATTCAAAAACACATCATGGAGAGTTTGATCCTGGCTCAGAAGGAACGCTGGCAGCGTGCATAACACATGCAAGTCGAACGTGAGTATTCTTGCTTGCAAGAATATGAAAGTGGCGAACGGGTGAGTAACACGTAAGAATCTACCTTTAGGACGGGGATAACTTCTGGAAACGGATGCTAATACCCGATATGCTGTGGAGTGAAAGGAATTTCGCCTAAAGATGATCTTGCGTCTGATTAGCTAGATAGGATGGTAACTGCACACTATGGCGACGATCAGTAGCTGGTCTGAGAGGATGGACAGCCACATTGGCACTGAGACACGGGCCAAACTCCTACGGGAGGCAGCAGTGGGGAATTTTCCGCAATGGGCGAAAGCCTGACGGAGCGACGCTGCGTGAAGGATGACGGCCTGCGGGTTGTAAACTTCTTTTCTCGAAGAAGAATCAATGACGGTATTCGAGGAATAAGCATCGGCTAACTCTGTGCCAGCAGCCGCGGTAAGACAGAGGATGCAAGTGTTATTCGGATTGATTGGGCGTAAAGCGTCTGTAGGCGGTTTGGAAAGTCTTTTGTGAAATTCTTCGGCTCAACCGGGGGTCCGCAAAAGAAACTTCCATGCTTGAGGGAAGTAGAGGTACAGGGAATTTCCGGTGGAGCGGTGAAATGCGTAGATATCGGAAGGAACACCAATATGGCGAAGGCACTGTACTGGGCTTTACCTGACGCTAAGAGACGAAAGCTAAAGGAGTGATTAGGATTAGATACCCTAGTAATTTTAGCCGTAAACGATGGAAACTCACTGCCGAGCCGGTATTCGGAGCGGTGGTCAAGCTAACGCGTGAAGTTTCCCGCCTGGGGATTACGCATGCAAATGTGAAACTCAAAGGAATTGACGGGGACCCGCACAAGCGGTGGAGTATGTGGTTTAATTCGATGCAACGCGAAAAACCTTACCAAGGTTTGAAATCATTCTAAAACTCTTTGAAAGAAGAGCCTCCTTCGGGATAGAATGACAGGTGGTGCATGGCTGTCGTCAGCTCGTGTTGTGAAATGTCAAGTTAAGTCTTGTAACGAGCGCAACCCATGTCTTTTGTTGCTGTTTTACAGTGCTTAAAAGAGACTGCCGCTATACAGCGGAGGAAGGTGTGGATGATGTCAAGTCAGCATGCCCCTTATATCTTGGGCTACACACGTACTACAATGGTAGGGACAATGAGTCGCAAACCTGTGAAGGCTAGCCAATCTCAAAAACCCTATCTCAGTTCGGATTGTACTCTGCAACTCGAGTACATGAAGGTGGAATCGCTAGTAATCGCTGGTCAGCATACAGCGGTGAATACGTTCCCGGGTCTTGTACACACTGCCCGTCACACCATGGAAGTCGATCCTTCCCTAAGTCGTTACTCGAACCTTTATGGACGAGGATGCCGAAGGCAGGGTTGGTGACTAGGGTGAAGTCGTAACAAGGTAGCCGTACTGGAAGGTGTGGCTGGAATACCTCCTTTTAATGAGATCTTGAGAGTAGAGATGCTCTCAAAAAAGACCAAGCCGGAAGCGGCGCGTAATTGCCGCTGGCTACGGGCTATTAGCTCAGGTGGTTAGAGCGCACCCCTGATAAGGGTGAGGTCTCAGGTTCAAGTCCTGAATAGCCCATGGCACGGGGGTATAGCTCAGTTGGTAGAGCGCTGCCTTTGCAAGGCAGACGTCAGCGGTTCGAGTCCGCTTACCTCCAGCCAAACTCCTTTTCGAAGGACTGAATTGTGGAACCTTTTATTTAAAACAAAATCAATCAACAAAGAGTATATGGTGGAGATCTAGGGACCTAGAGCCGATGAAGGGCGTGATAACCGACGATATGCTTCGGGGAGCAGGACGTATGCTTTGATCCGAAGATTCCCGAATAGGGCAACCTAAAACATTCCTTCTTGAATTCATAGAGAAGAGAAAGACAACCCAGTGAACTGAAACATCTTAGTAGCTGGAGGAAAAGAAAGCAAAAGCGATTCCCAAAGTAGCGGCGAGCGAAATGGGACCAGTCTAAAAGAAAAATTTATTTTTCTGGTTATAGGACCAAACACAAAGGTATAGAAATTGATGAGAAACGAAGCAGCTGAATCCTGCGCCATAGATGGTGAAAGCCCAGTCGTTGAACCTTCACTCAATGCCGTTTGGCTCCCAAGTAGTATGGGGCACGTGAAATCCCGTATGAATTCGCCAGGACCACCTGGTAAGACTAAATACTCCTAGGTCACCGATAGCGAAAAGTACCGCGAGGGAAAGATGAAAAGAACCCCTATTCGGGGAGTGAAATAGAACATGAAACCGTATACTTACAATTGGTAGGAGGATGAACACATCTGACTGCATGCCTGTTGAAGAATGATCTGGCGACTTACGGTAAGTGGCATGGTTAAGATTTTTCATCGAAGCCAAAGCGAAAGCATGTCTGAATAGGGCACTCGTCCCTTATCGTAGACCCGAACCCAGGTGATCTAACCATGACCAGAATGAAGCTTTGGTGAAACGAAGTGGAGGTTCGAACCGACCGATGTTGAAAAATCGACGGATGAGTTGTGGTTAGGGGTGAAATGCCAATCGAACTTGGAGCTAGCTGGTTCTCCTCGAAATGCGTTGAGGCGCAGCGGTTATTTATGAACTCTCATGGGGTAAAGCTCTGTTTCGGTGCGGGCTGCGAAAGCGGTACCAATCTGTTGCAAACTCGGAATACGTGAGATGATTTCAAATAGCCAGTGAGACTGCGGGGGACAAGCTTCGTAGTCAAAAGGGAAACAGCCCAGACCATCAGTTAAGGCTCCTAAATAAAAGCTAAGTGGTAAAGGAGGTGAAAATGCTGTGACAATCAGGAGGTTTGCCTAGAAGCAGCCACCCTCTAAGGAGTGCGTAATAGCTCACTGATCAAGCGTTTTTGCGCCGAAAATTTCCGGAACTAAGTTTTTTGCCGAAGCTATGGATATATTCTCTTATAGAATATGTGGTAGAGGAGCGTTCCGCCCAGGGAGAAGCCAAGCGCGTAAGCCGCGGTGGACAGGGCGGAAGTGAGAATGTCAGATTGAGTAACGAAAACACTAGTGAGAATCTAGTGCCCCGAAAACGTAAGGGTTCCTCTGCAAGGCTCGTCCTCAGAGGGTCAGTCAGGACCTAAGGTGAGGCCGAAAGGCGTAATCGATGGAAAGAAGGTTTATATTCCTTCACCGTTATTTTATTAGTCCTAAGGGACGAACAAATGAAGCGAAAGAAATTTGCCACCTTGGCCGGTGGAAGAACGAATTGCTTGTCCCTCCATTTTTTCCAAGAAAAGCTTATCGACTTTGATAAAATAGCGCCTGTACCGTAAACCGACACAGGTACGTGGGTTGAATAAACTAAGGGGAGCGAGATAACTCTCTCTAAGGAACTCGGCAAATTGGCTCTGTACCTTCGGAAGAAAGAGTGCCCTTGTAAAAGGGCCGCAGTGAAGAGATCCAGGCGACTGTTTACCAAAAACACAGGTCTCCGCAAAGTCGTAAGACGATGTATGGGGGCTGACACCTGCCCAGTGCCAGAAGGTTAAAGAAGTTGGTTAGTTTCGACGAAGCTGACGACTGAAGCCCTGGTGAACGGCGGCAGTAACTATAACTGTCCTAAGGTAGCGAAATTCCTTGTCGGGTAAGTTCCGACCCGCACGAAAGGTGTAACGATCTGGATACTGTCTCAGAGAGAGGCTCGGTGAAATAAAAATATCTGTGAAGATGCGGATTACCTGCACGCGGACAGAAAGACCCTATGAAGCTTTACTGTACCCTGGAATTGCTCTCAAGCTTGCTTTGCGCAGCTTAGGTGGGAGACGTTGAACTTCTTTTTCCGGAAAGGAGGGAGTCATCAGTGAGATACCACTCTTAGTAAGCTAGAGCGCTCATTTCTTACCGTTATCCGGTAGAAAGACAGTTTCAGGCGGGCAGTTTGACTGGGGCAGTCACCTCCCAAAAGGTAATGGAGGTGTACAAAGGTTCGCTCAGGCTGGACGGAAATCAGCCATAGAGTGTAAAAGCAAAAGCGAGCTTGACTGCGAGACTGACATGTCAAGCAGAGACGAAAGTCGGTTTTAGTGATCCGACGGTGCTGAGTGGAAAGGCCGTCGCTCAACGGATAAAAGTTACTCTAGGGATAACAGGCTAATCTCCCCCAAGAGTTCACATCGACGGGGAGGTTTGGCACCTCGATGTCGGCTTATCGCATCCTGGAGCGGAAGTACGTTCCAAGGGTTGGGCTGTTCGCCCATAGAAAGCGGTACATGAGCTGGGTTCAGAACGTCGTGAGACAGTTTGGTCCATATCCCGTGTAGGCGTTTAGAACATTGAAAGGATCTCCCCTTTGTACGAGAGGACCAGGTGGGGACAATCCGCTAGTGTACCAGTTATTCCGCCAGGGGTAAACGCTGGGTAGCTATGATTGGAGCAAATAACTGCTGAAAGCATATAAGTAGGAAGTTCACCTTAAGATGAGTGTTCTTTGTCTATGAAACTTTAAGTTTCAACAATGACAGTAAGATCACGGCAAGACTAGCCGTTTAATAGGCGTAATGTAGACGCGCAGTAATGCGTTTTGAAGCTGATACGTACTAATAGATCGAAGGATTTGATTTTATTTATTATTTTTTTTCTTGGTGTCTTCGTCACAATCGAAACACAGCATCCCATCAGAACTGCGTGGTGAAAGGTTTTTGAGACTAAGATAGCTATCGGGCCACTGATAGTGAAAACGTGTCGATGCCAAGACTTATTTCAATTATTACAACAAAAAGGGAGAGAAGGTATCTTTATTGGATACCTTCTCTCCCTTTTTTAGTTTCTACTCTGTAAGCTCACGCACAGACTGTTCATAGAACAAAAAAACATAAAATAAAAGAAGAAGAACACTTAAATAGGTGAATGTACCCGAAATACGGTTCATAAACGTATTAAACCGGTAGTTATACAGATAAACATAGTTAACTGTTCAGAGTAGTATGAAACCGCTTTCAGACATCTTTAATCAAGGGGCTCTACCATGCATACTCGTTTTGAGGCCGTTCAGATTGGCGTGGCTTCTTAAAACACTGTCCGTACAGATCAAGTTGAAACCATGTATATTCTTATACTCTGAGTATTTCCTTGTGATTTAAAGGTCTATTTTTTATATTTTTATCTTGTCGTATATACCCCCGAAGGGGTATATAAACTCTATGTTAGTTCCCTAACATAAAAGACTTGACTATGCGTTGATTGAAGGAGCTTCAACTGAAGCGAGGTCAAGAGGGAAGTTGTGAGCGTTACGCTCGTGCATTACTTCCATACCGAGGTTAGCACGGTTTACGATATCAGCCCATGTGTTAATTACACGTCCGTTAGAATCTACTACAGACTGGTTGAAGTTGAAACCGTTAAGGTTGAAAGCCATAGTAGAAATACCAAGAGCTGTGAACCAGATTCCCATTACAGGCCAGATTGCAAGGAAGAAGTGAAGTGAACGTGAGTTGTTGAATGAAGCGTATTGGAAGATAAGACGTCCGAAGTAACCGTGTGCAGCTACGATGTTGTAAGTCTCTTCTTCTTGTCCGAACTTGTATCCTGCGTTTGCAGACTCGTTCTCAGTTGTCTCACGGATGAGAGATGAAGTTACGAGTGATCCGTGCATTGCAGAGAAAAGTGAACCACCGAATACACCAGCAACACCAAGCATGTGGAATGGGTGCATAAGAATGTTGTGCTCAGCCTGGAATACGATCATGAAGTTGAAAGTTCCAGAGATACCGAGAGGCATTCCGTCAGAGAAAGAACCCTGTCCGATTGGGTAGATAAGGAATACAGCAGTTGCTGCAGCTACAGGAGCTGAGTAAGCTACTGCGATCCAAGGACGCATTCCTAAACGGAATGAAAGCTCCCACTCACGACCCATGTATGAACAAATTCCGATGAAGAAGTGACATACGATAAGCTGGTAAGGTCCACCGTTGTAAAGCCACTCATCAAGAGAAGCTGCTTCCCAAATTGGGTAGAAGTGAAGTCCGATAGCGTTAGATGTAGGGATTACAGCACCAGAGATGATGTTGTTTCCGTACATAAGTGATCCAGATACTGGCTCACGAATACCATCGATATCCACTGGAGGTGCAGCGATGAAAGCTACGATGAATACAGAAGTTGCTGTTAAAAGAGTAGGGATCATTAATACTCCGAACCAACCGATGTATAAACGGTTCTCAGTTGAAGTAATCCATGAACAAAAACGTCCCCATACTGTCGCGTTTGCGCGGCGCTCTAAAGTTGCAGTCATAATAAAGAAGAAATAAAAATTTAAAGAGTTACAAAATCACCATGGAACCAAGGCCCAAAAAATTGATCTGTTACTACGTATTATACCAGCCTTCGATGCGCGAAACAACAAACGAAAAAAAGAAATATGTATTCTGGATTCTTAAAAATATCGTGCCGTTTTTAACTGGACAGGCACAGATGAAAGTTGAAGTCGAAACAACAAACGAAGAAATACCGAGCAAAATAAGAAATACCCATCAAACGAAGAAAAAGTTATGTTTTTATTTTATAAAGAGTGGGCTCAATTATTTTTTTTGTATGTTGCGGCTTAAAAACTAGAAGCTTTGGATTTTTTTTTATTTTTATAAGTGGGGATAGAATATACCCCCACATTATAGAGTTGAAGAAAAAAATGTTTCTTCAACTTGAAATTTAAATTTACGATACAAATGAATTTAACGCACCTACCACAAATACTAAAAGCATCCAAAGAGCAGATCCAGAAAATACAAGTCCTTTACTTTGAGCCCATCCTTCAGGAGAAGCGAGAAGTACTGGCACACCAATAACAAGAGCTAATGAAAGCCCAATGAAAGCAAGGAGCGTAAGTTGAAAGATAAAAAGCATAGGATTTAATTCCTTAAAAATCGATTTTCAGCCCAAAGTTCAAATTTTGACAAACTAGTCCTCGAGCTACTTTTATAATATCATTTTAATAGTAATATGCCCATTAATTTGGACAATAAATAAAAAAAAACTAAAAAATCAATTTTCAGTTTTAATTTCATTTATATTATATTACAATAGTACCAAGATCAAAACAAGGCTCGGTAGCTCAGTGGTAGAGCAGAGGACTCATAATCCTAAGGTCACAGGTTCAATCCCCGTTCGAGCCAATAGAAACCAGATTTCATTTTATTGAATCTTGGTTGAGTTGCCTAAAAAATTAGCTCACTTTACAAAATAATTAAGTTTACAAACTACAATAATAAGTCAGATAATTTAATATATGAATACAAATTCTTTGGTTCAATTCGTTTAGAATATTCTAAAGTTTTTTAGTTATTTTTATATCCATTGAAATGGACCTTCAGTTTTTATGATTGACTTCATTCAACGCGTAGTTGTAACTCAAAAATCAACAATGCTTCTTGAGTCTGAGCGTTACACGTTCGATGTGGACGTAAACCTCAGCAAAACAGATATTAAGACGCTTATTCAGGACCTCTACGGAGTTCAAGTGGTTGCGGTAAATACGCACCGCCTCCCACGTCGTAAGACACGATTCGGTGGAGTGAAAACACGTACAAAGCGTGCTATTATTCGCTTAAAAAATGGCGATACTTTACCTATTTTTGACTAATATATGGCTCTTCGTTTTTATAAAGCATATACTCCGGGAACACGTAACCGTTCTGTAGCGGATTGTAGTGGATTAACAAAGACTCGTCCCGAAAAGTCTTTAACACGTTCAATGCACCGTGCAAAAGGTCGTAACAACCGTGGAGTAATTACTTGTCGTCACCGTGGTGGTGGGCACAAACGTTTATACCGTCAAATTGATTTCCGTCGTAACAAATATGATATGGCGGCAACAGTTAAAACCATTGAGTATGATCCAAACCGTAATGCTCGTATTGCACTTGTCGAATATCAAGATGGTGAGAAACGCTATATTTTACATCCGAATGGATTAGAAATTGGTGATTCTATCATCGCAAGTGAAACAGCAGTAAACGCAGTAGGAAACTCATTACCTTTAATGGCAATGCCATTAGGTGTCCAAGTACACAATATTGAGATGCACCCAAAGAAAGGGGGTCAGCTTGTTCGTTCTGCTGGTGCAGTGGCACAACTTGTTGCAAAAGAAGGAGAGTATGTAACTCTTCGTCTTCCTTCTGGTGAAGTGCGACTTATTTCAAACAAATGTTGGGCTACAATCGGACAAGTAGGAAACATGGAGGCTATGAACCTTTCTCTTGGAAAGGCTGGTCGTTCACGTTGGCTTGGTCGTCGTCCAACAGTTCGTGGTAGTGTTATGAACGCTGTAGATCACCCACACGGTGGAGGAGAAGGTCGTTGTCCAGTTGGTCACGCACAACCTCGTACGCCATGGGGGAAACCTGCTCTTGGTGTTAAAACACGTACACGTAAAAAGTACAGTGATACCCTTATTCTTCGTCGAAGAAAAGTTTCATAAATTTTTATATCTCTTATGGCTCGTTCTCTTAAAAAAGGACCTTTTGTTGCAGATAAGCTTATGAAAAAAATTGAGCTTCTTCACTCAAAAGGTGAAAAAACTGTAATCCAAACTTGGTCACGCAGTTCTACAATCACACCAATCATGATTGGCCACACAATCGCAGTACACAATGGTCGTGAGCACATTCCAGTATTCGTCACTGACCAAATGGTTGGACACAAACTTGGTGAATTTAGTCCAACACGTACGTTTCGTGGACACGTAAAGTCTGATAAAAAATCGAAACGTTAAAATTATTTTGGAAATAAAGAGTAAAAAAATTCTTTATTTGTAACACACCTCATTTCCTAAACAGAAAAATATTATGGGTCAAAAAGTTCATCCGATTGGATTCCGAATTGGTGTAACACAAACTCACCGTTCACAATGGTTTGCAAAACCAAAAGATTATGCAAAACTCGTGGAAGAAGATCTTTTAATCCGTGAATTTGCTGAGAGTCGTCTCCCTGATGCGGGCATCTCTCGCATTAATATTTCACGTCAAGTAGATCGTATTGAAATTGAATTTTTCACTGCACGTCCACGTGCACTTGTAGGAGCAAAAGGAGAAACTTTAACTCAACTCCGCGATGAGATTAAAGCAAAACTCCCAGACACTCGTAACGTTGCATTATATGTAACAAAAACACAACAACCGGAGATGGAAGCAATTTGTATTGCTGAAAATATCGCGGAACAACTTGAAAAGCGTACTCCCTTCCGCCGTACAATGCGTCAAGCAATTATGCGTGCTCGTAAAGCAGGGGCTGAAGGAATTAAAATTCAAATTTCTGGACGTTTAAATGGAGCTGAAATTGCTCGTCACGAATGGGCTCGTGAAGGGCGTGTACCTTTACATACAATTCGTGCTGATATTGATTATGCAACAGCTCGTGCTCAAACAATCTACGGAATTTTAGGCATTAAAGTATGGGTTTGTAAGGGGGAGAAATCATGTTAAGTCCAAAACGAACAAAATATCGTAAACCTCACCGTGGAAACCGTAAAGGACAAGCACTTCGTGGAAATAAAATCTCTTTCGGAGATTTTGCTCTTCAAGCACTTGAGCCAGGTTGGATCACTTCACGTCAAATTGAAGCGGGTCGACGTGCTATGAGTCGTTATGCGAAGCGTGGTGGGAAATTATGGATTCGTATGTTCCCAGATCGTTCAATCACAGCTCGTGCAGCAGAAACACGTATGGGTGCTGGTAAAGGTGCCCCAGATTATTGGGTATGTATTGTAAAACCAGGAAAGATTCTTTATGAACTTGCTGGTGTGCCAGAAACAATCGCTCGTGCATCGATGCGTATTGCGGCATACAAGATGCCTGTCAAAACTAAATTTCTTGTGCGTGACGAATATGTTGCGCCACAATAAGATTTAGTATTAAATTTAATCTTATAATTTTTAATTTATATGATTCAACCACAGACATATCTCGAGGTTGCGGACAATAGTGGAGCACGTAAATTAATGTGTATTCGCGTATTGAACCGTAAAATTGGACATATTGGTGATGTAATCATTGCTGTCGTAAAAGAAGCATTGCCTAACATGCCAATTAAAAAGTCCGAAGTTGTTCGTGCAGTCATTGTACGTACAGCACACACTATTCAACGTGACAACGGTATGTCAATTCGTTTTGACGATAATGCCGCGGTTATTATTAACAAAGAGGGAAACCCACGTGGTACACGTGTTTTCGGTCCAATCGCACGTGAATTACGTGAACGCGATTTTATGAAGATTGTTTCTCTCGCACCAGAAGTTCTTTAACTTTATTTGTATGATTCAACGACTTCAAAACTTGTACTTAACAAAAGTACAAACAACTCTTACAGAACAATTTCAGTACAAGAATACTCACGAAATCCCACGTCTTGAGAAAATCGTTATCAACCGTGGAGTAGGAAGTGCATCTCAGAATACAAAGTTACTTGAATCTTTAGCAGACGAATTAACCATTTTAGCCGGGCAGCGTCCTATTGTTAAACGTGCAAAGAAAGCAATTGCTGGATTTGGGGTTCGTGAAGATATGCCAATTGGTTTAACAGTGACACTCCGTGGAGAGCGTATGTATGCATTCTACGATCGTCTTGTAAATCTTGCACTTCCACGTATTCGTGACTTCCAAGGTATTAGTCCAAAAAATTTTGATGGACACGGAAACTATACACTTGGACTTACTGAACAATTAATGTTCCCTGAAGTAAGTTATGAACAGATTGATCAAGTTTGTGGTATGGACATTTCAATTGTTACAACTGCATCAACAGATCGAGAAGGTCATGGTTTATTAAAGGAACTTGGTATGCCTTTCAAAGCAGGTTCAGTAAACTAAGGGTTTATTTTTTATTTTATTGACAAACATGGTAAACGACACAATTAGTGATATGCTTACACGATTACGCAATGCGTATCTTGCTGATAAAGAACAAACTTCTTTAAAAGCAACTCGTGTAGTGAAAGATATTGCCCAAGTATTAGTGCAAGAAGGTTTTCTTGGTCCAATTGAACAAGAAGAAAATGGGTTTTTCACCGTTAACTTAAAACGTGGTGTAAAACAATTTGAACGCGTAAGTACTCCTGGAGTTCGTGTATATGCGAACCACAAACAACTCCAACCAGTATTAAATGGAATGGGAGTAGCTGTCATTTCTACATCACAAGGAATCATGACTGACCGTAAAGCTCGCGCTTTAGGGATTGGCGGTGAGGTTCTTTGTAAAATTTGGTAGGTTATGGCAAGCAATCGCGAACTTATTGAAATGGAAGGGGTTGTAGTAGAATCACTTCCAAATGCTATGTTTCAAGTTGAACTAGAGAATGGTTTTCAAGTTCTTGCACACATTTCTGGTAAAATTCGACGTAATTCTATTAAAATTCTCCTTGGAGATCGAGTAACCGTTGAATTAACACCGTATGATCTTACGAAAGGTCGCATTATTTATCGTTTACGAAAAGATCGAACGCAATAATTTTTGCATCTTTAGTTTGATTTGATAACTAGTTATTTAGCAATACTTTTATTATGGCAACAAAACAGCGTAAAGTTACGCAAAAGAAATCACGTCGCAAAGTTCAACGTGGAGTAGTTCACATTTTAGCGACGTTTAACAATACATTAGTAACTATCAGTGATCGTTCTGGTCTTGTTATTGCATCGTCATCTGCTGGTGCTTGCGGGTTCCGTGGGGCACGAAAAGGAACGCCATTTGCTGCACAAACTGCATCTGAAGAAGCTGTTCGTAAAGCTCTTGATTACGGTTTAAAATATGTGGATGTAATGGTAAAAGGTCCTGGAGCTGGTCGTGAAATGGCAATTCGTGCTCTTCAACAGCTTGGATTAGGGGTTACTTTAATTCGTGACGTTACTCCATTACCACACAATGGTTGTCGTCCTCCGAAGAAGCGTCGTGTATAATTTATACACAACTTGCTTTTTAGGAATCTCAGCCAAACGATTCTAATGCCAATCTTTCTATTCTATTTATTTTATGATTAAAGCAGCGGCAACACTTAAATCATTACAATACCGTCAAAATAGTTTAACGGATTGTTATGGTCGATTGAGTTTTGGTCCAGTAAATCCCGGGCAAGGATTAACGATTGGTAATACGCTTCGCCGTATTTTATTAAACGATCTTCCTGGAATTGGGGTTATTGGTGCCGAAATTAACGGTGTTCAGAGTGAGTTTTCGACTCTCCCTGGAATCCGAGAATCTGTAATTGAGATTTTTTTAAATCTTCGTGAACTCATTTTTACTCCGACAGCAACTTGTGCACAAAAAGTAAAACAAACCAAACCGTTTGTTTATGCAAAGCTAAACTCGGAATTAAAAATTGATAATTTCCCGTATGTAGTAACTGCAAAAGACTTACATATTCCTGAATATGAATTCGTTGATCCCAACCAACAAATTGCAACAATTTTATCACCAACAGCTGCTGAAAACTTTAAATTAACTCTTTTAATTGGACAAGGTCGTGGGTATCAATCATGGAAAAAGTTACCGGGTGTGCCCCAACTTATGGATCAACGCTTTTTCGAACAATTTGATTCAACGCAAACAAATTCGAAATCAGTAACTTTCCCAATTGATGCGATTTTTATGCCAATTCGACAAGTTAATTTTACAGTTCAAGAACATTCTGTTGATGGTGAATATATCTATTTTGAAGTTTGGACCAATGGTAGCATCAACCCATTTGATGCAGTGAAATCTGCGGCGAAAGTTGGTATGAAATTAATGACAGCTTGTCTTACTACGTTACAAGATCAACAAGTTTATCTCGACGAATCAAAACTTCCAGAGACTCCTAATTTTGTACAAGTTAATTACAATAAAATGGAATCAGAGAGTAATTTCGATCAAATTTTTATTGAACAATTAGAACTTTCGCTTCGTGCATACAATTGCTTAAAGCGTGCTAATATTTTAACATTGGCAGATTTATCGCAGCAGTCTTTTCGAGACTTGATGAAACTTCGAAATTTCGGTCAAAAATCTGCCGATGAAGTTCGTGCCGCATTAAGTACTTACGGAATCGAATTAAAAGAAGATTAATCAATACATTTATAACTCACTTAACTTAAAGGAGATTTTTTATGCAAGTTTGGTCCGCTACAGGGCGTCGAAAGCGAGCGGTAGCTCAAGTTCGAATTTGCTCACCTGGGACAGGAACAATTAAAGTAAATCAAGTGGATGCAGAACAGTACTTACAGGGTGCATATGCAAATATTTTAAAACCATTTGAAAAACTTCAATTAGATGCAACTTACGATATTTTTATTCGTACAGAAGGTGGGGGGTTAACCGGTCAGTCAGACGCAATCCGTCTTGGTTGTGCTCGTGCCCTTTGTATGATGAACTCAGAGTACCGTACTCCACTTAAGAGTGCTGGTTTCCTTACTCGTATTGCGCTTAAGAAAGAGCGTAAGAAGTATGGTTTAAAGAAAGCTCGTAAGGCACCACAGTTCTCAAAGCGTTAATTTATTTATTTTTAACATTTAAAAGTAGTTTTTTCCTTAATTTAAAGTGTCTTTTTTTTAAGTTACTAAATTAAGGAAAACTACTTGAAACCTCTATAGGTTTATTCTATACTCAAAACAGATATGTCTTAGTGGTGGAATGGTAGACACGCAAGCTTGAGGGGTTTGTGCTTTACGGCGTGGAGGTTCGAGTCCTCTCTAAGACATGACCTATTTTTATAGGGATCAATTCAATGGGTCGATGCCCGAGTGGTTAATGGGGACGGACTGTAAATCCGTTGGCTTGCCTACACTGGTTCAAATCCAGTTCGGCCCAATCGATAAAACGTGGCTGTGGTGGAATGGTAGACACTGGAGACTTAAAATCTCCTGCCGGTGACGGCGTGAGGGTTCAATTCCCTCCAGCCACAATTAAAATAATTAAATTTTTTTGAAAAATAGAAAAATAAAAAATGTGCGTTTCTTATTTTTAAAAATAAGGTATGATGAGAGTGTGAAACATCAAAGCACGGAGACAGGTGATGAATTTCCTTTACGACATTTCCGCTGTAGAAATTGGTCAACATTTCTATTGGAGTCTTGGCGGATTCCAAATGCACGGACAAGTACTTATTAATTCATGGATTGTACTCGGACTTATTATTGCGTTTGCAGTAACAACAACTCGTGATTTAAAACCAGTTCCAGAAGGTGGACAAAACCTTGCTGAATTTGTTGTAGAGTACATTCGTGACATTGCAAAAACTCAAGTTGGACACGACTATTTAGAATGGACACCATTCATTGGAACGTTATTCTTATTTATTTTCGTTTCAAATTGGTCTGGAGCTTTAATCCCATGGAAGCTTATTGAACTTCCACACGGTGAACTTGGAGCACCAACAAATGACATTAACACAACTGTAGCCCTCGCTCTTCTTACATCATTAACATATTTCTATGCTGGATTAAAGAAGAAAGGATTAGAGTACTTTGGAAAGTATGTTCAACCAACCCCGATCTTACTTCCAATTAACGTGTTAGAGGACTTTACGAAGCCATTATCATTAAGTTTCCGTCTTTTTGGAAACATTCTTGCAGATGAGCTCGTAGTAGCAGTACTCGTATCATTAGTTCCTCTTGTGATTCCGATCCCACTCATTTTCCTCGGATTATTTACTAGTGGAATCCAAGCATTAATTTTTGCAACACTTGCTGGAGCGTACATTGGAGAAGCACTTGAAGGACACTAAGCATTAAAAGATGCTTTAAGTTTTGATCTTGGATTAAACTTTTGCATCACTCAATGCAATAAAACTCAAATGCCTCACCAGAACTTCCTTTCCATTTTTTCCCGGACGTCTCCGGGGGAAAGGATTTTATTAAAGGCATTGGGTAAAACCCCAGTATAAATAAAAAAATGAGTTTAAAAAAATGGCGAAAACTGGTAATCTGCAAGAGCATAAGCAACTTATAAAAAGGAAACATACAATGAACCCATTAATTTGTGCTGCATCTGTAGTTGGAGCTGGTTTAGCAATTGGACTTGGAGCTATTGGTCCTGGTATTGGTCAAGGTACTGCAGCTGGACAAGCTGTAGAAGGTATTGCTCGCCAACCTGAAGCTGAAGGGAAAATCCGTGGAACACTTCTTTTATCTTTAGCGTTCATGGAAGCATTAACAATTTACGGTCTTGTAGTGGCATTAGCATTAATGTTCGCAAACCCATTCGTTTCTTAATTACTTTTTTGTAATTCTATTAGAAACAATGTTTCTTATGGCAGTTTTTAGTATTATCAGCTGCCAAGAAACAGAATCAGCAAAAAAAATTTGTTGATACATTACGATATTCGTAATTTTTTTTATTAGTTTTTTTAGAAAAAATTAATTTAATACAAATTCCAAATCATCTGGAGGTTTTGAATGGTATCACTTGCAGAAGGTTTCGGTTTCAACACTAATATTCTTGAAACGAACGTTCTTAACCTTGCCGTTGTTCTTCCAATTGTATTTACACTCGGGCGTGACACACTCACATCTATGTTAGATACACGTCGTGAAAAAATTCTTGGAAGTCTTCGTAGTGCTGATGATCGCTTTAAACAAGCTCAATTAGAACTTGATACAGCGAAAGCAGAACTTGCGACTGCAAACGACAAAGTAAAAGATATTAAAAGTGAGGGACGTAAAACTCTTGAGGCACTTACTGCTGAGCAAAGCTCACGTATGGCTGAAGTAGCAACTCGTTTTGCTGGTCTTAAAGATGAAACAATTCGTCTTGAAGAAGAGAAAGCAATTGCACAGTTCCGCAAGCAACTTGTTAATGTAGCGTTTGAGAAAGCAATTGTTGGGATTCAATCTCAAATGAATGCTTCACTTCACCGCAAATATATTGACGCTAAGATTTCACTTATGACTTCTCGTCTTTAAAGTAAATTTTAGTTTTTCCACCCATTGGTGGAAATTAAGCGTTAAAAATTAACGTTTAATACTTTACGAGCAAACAATATACTCGCTTTTGATAAATATGTTTAAGCTCTCCCAATATAAATGGGACGGTGTGCTCTTTAGCCACCAATCCGTGAAAAGTTAATCCCTTAAGATTGAATCGAACCGAGGATAAAATGGTAAAAATTCGTCCTGATGAAATTAGTAGCGTAATTCGCCAACAAATCGAACAGTACACTCAAGAAGCACAAGTTGTAAATGTAGGAACAGTGCTTCAAGTAGGAGATGGAATTGCTCGTATTTATGGTTTACAAAAAGTAATGTCTGGTGAGTTACTTGAGTTCCAAGATGGAACAATTGGAGTAGCCCTCAACCTTGAAACAGATAACGTAGGGGCTGTATTAATGGGTGACGGTCTTAAGATCCAAGAAGGTGACTCAGTAAAAGCAACTGGTAAAATTGCTCAAGTACCAGTAGGAGAAGCATTCTTAGGACGTGTAGTAGATGCGTTAGCGCGTCCAATTGATGGACGTGGTGACATTAAAGCAGATGGAACACGTTTAATTGAATCTCCAGCTCCTGGAATTATTGCACGTCGTTCAGTATACGAACCACTTCAAACTGGTCTCGTATCGATTGACGCAATGATTCCAATTGGACGTGGACAACGTGAGCTTATCATTGGTGACCGTCAAACTGGAAAAACTGCAGTAGCAACAGATACAATCATTAACCAAAAAGGTGGTGACGTAATTTGTGTATACGTAGCAATTGGACAGAAAGCATCATCAGTAGCGCAGATTGTGACAACTCTTACAAACGCAGGAGCAATGGATTACACAATTATCGTATCTGAAACTGCTGATTCACCAGCAACGCTCCAATACCTTGCACCATACACAGGGGCATCATTAGCAGAGTACTTCATGTACACTGGTCGTGCGACTCTCATCATTTACGATGACCTTTCTAAACAGGCGCAAGCTTACCGTCAAATGTCCCTTCTTCTTAAGCGTCCTCCAGGACGTGAGGCATACCCTGGTGACGTATTCTACCTTCACTCACGTTTACTTGAGCGTGCAGCGAAGCTTAGTGACGCATTAGGTGAAGGAAGCATGACTGCACTTCCAATTATTGAAACACAAGGTGGAGACGTATCGGCATACATTCCAACTAACGTAATTTCAATTACTGATGGACAGGTATTCCTTTCAGCTGACCTTTTCAACTCTGGTATTCGTCCAGCAATTAACGTAGGTATTTCTGTATCACGTGTAGGATCAGCAGCTCAAATTAAGGCTATGAAGCAAGTAGCAGGTACACTTAAGCTTGAACTCGCACAGTTTGCAGAGCTTGAGGCATTCTCACAATTTGCTTCTGATCTTGACCAAGCAACGCAGAACCAACTTGCTCGTGGAGCACGTTTACGTGAGCTTCTTAAGCAAGCACAGAACCAGCCACTTTCAGTAGATATGCAAGTAGCTACTATCTATACTGGAACTCAAGGACACTTAGATGACCTTGCAGTAGGTCAAGTTCGTTCATTCCTTACAGGTCTTCGTGAGTACATTAAGACAAACAAGGCATCATTCTGTTCGGATGTAACTTCTTCTAAGAAGTTTGGACCTGAAGCTGAAGAGATGTTAAAAGCAGCAATTGCTGAGTACAAGGCAATTTTCAAAGCTTCTTAATTAATTTTTTTGTTCTTTCTTTTGAACACCTTCAGTGTGTTCAAAAGAAAGAACAAATTTAAAATAAAAAAGTGACGAATAGTTATTAATATGGTAAATTAGTTCCAAACAAATATATCTTATTTTTACTAATACTTAACCAGACTGATGAATTTGAAAGTTTGAGTCCCTATTGTATTTAGTTTATCTACCTATTTAAAAATCTCATGGCAAAAAAGGCATTAATTGCGCGTGAAACAAAACGCCAAAAACTTGTTCAAAAATATGCAGCCAAGCGTCTTGAATTTAAAGAACGCATCCGTACTGCAGAGTCTATTCGTGAAGTGGTAAGTATCCAACGTGAATTCCAAGGGTTACCCCGTAACAGTTCAAAAGTACGTCTTAAGAACCGTTGTGCAAAGACTGGTCGACCAAAAGGGTATTACCGTGATTTCGGTCTTTCACGTCATGTATTACGTGAAATGGCGCACCAAGGGCTTCTTCCGGGAGTCCGTAAAGCAAGTTGGTAATCAGAAAATAATTTCTTTGTCATAATTTCACTTGTTGACTTTTTGGCAAAGAAATTTCATAATATTCAAAAAATGGGGCATAGCCAAGTGGTAAGGCGGCTGGTTTTGGTTCAGTTATTCCGAGGTTCGAGTCCTTGTGCCCCAGATTTAAAGGAAATTTCAATCTAAACAAATTATTAGTTCTCATGAAGAAAAATTTATTCCTCGTAAGCGTATTTGCATCGCTTTTTGTTGGGACAGCTAACAACGCATTAGCTTACCCAATGTATGCCCAGCAAGGGTACGAAAACCCACGTGAAGCCACTGGTCGTATTGTTTGTGCTAACTGTCACCTTGCACAAAAACCTGTTGATATTGAAGTACCGCAAGCAGTACTTCCAGATTCAGTTTTCGAAGCAGTTGTAAAAATTCCTTACAACCAAGAAGTTAAGCAAGTTCTTGGAAATGGGAAAAAAGGTGGCTTAAACGTTGGAGCAGTACTTATTCTCCCTGATGGGTTCACTATGGCTCCCGCTGATCGTATGTCTGCAGAGCTTAAAGAAAAAGTTGGAAAACTTTACTTCCAGCCATATAGTGAAGACAAGCAAAACATTCTTATTGTTGGTCCAGTACCAGGTAAAAAATATAGTGAGATGACTTTCCCACTTCTTTCACCTGATCCGGCAACTAACAAGAAGGTAAATTACCTTACTTACCCAATTTACCTTGGTGGAAACCGTGGTCGTGGGCAAGTTTACCCAGATGGTAGCAAATCAAACAACACTGTTTATAATGCTGCAGCTGCAGGTAAAATTGCTGCAATTAACCCAACAGAAAAAGGAACTGATGTTGTAATTGATAAGGTTGATGGCGGCTCTGTGACTGTAGCGATTCCGTCTGGTCCAGATCTTTTAGTTTCAGTAGGTGACACTGTAGCCGCTGATCAGCCAATTACAAATAACCCTAATGTAGGTGGATTTGGGCAAGGAGAGACAGAAATTGTACTTCAAAACCCAGCTCGTCTCCAAGGGCTTGTTATTTTCTTAGGATTTGTACTTATTGCACAAGTATTCCTTGTACTCAAGAAAAAGCAATTCGAGAAAGTACAGCTTTCAGAAATGAACTTCTAATGATTTTTTAAATTATTTTTAAGATGTCTAGGGCAGTTACTGTCCTAGACGTTACATGAAGATTATTCTGCTAAAAAATAAACAACTCAATACTAAAATTGACCAAATTAAAATTTTTGTAAAAAGAAAAGCATTCTTATACTGAACAAAAATTCTTATTTCAAAAATTTGACGTGTGACTTTATCACGAAAACGCGTTTGTTGTGGGAGGCATACCACTACTAACAAACTCATGATACCTACGTATAAAATAAATCCGAAAATTCGCATTTTTACAATTTTTAATTGGATGTACATGGGGGCTTAAAGCCCCCATGAAATTAAAGCTCTAAATTAACATAAATACTAATTTATCCAAACTTACCAGAAGTTGAAGCAATTACGAAAGCTGCATATGTAAGTACGAATCCTACTGCAAAGTGAGTAAGACCTACAAGACGAGCTTGCACAATTGAAAGGGCAACTGGCTTATCGTTCCATTTTACAAAGTTTGCAAGTGGAGTACGCTCATGTGCCCAAACAAGAGTTTCAATAAGCTCTTGCCAGTACCCACGCCAAGAAATAAGGAACATAAATCCTGTTGCGTAAATAAGGTGTCCAAAAAGGAACATCCACGCCCATACCGAAAGACTGTTCATTCCAAACGGGTTGTACCCGTTAATAAGTTGAGATGAGTTAAGCCAAAGGTAGTCACGAAGCCATCCCATGATATATGTTGATGATTCGTCAAACTGAGCTGAATTTCCTTGCCAAAGAGCAAGGTGCTTCCAGTGGAAATAGAATACTGTCCATGACACTGTGTTGAGCTCCCAGAATACTGCGAGGTAGAAAGCATCCCAAGCTGAGATGTCACATGTTCCTCCACGTCCTGGTCCATCACAAGGGAAACTGTACCCGAAATCTTTCTTATCTGGCATAAGCTTAGATCCACGTGCATCAAGCGCTCCTTTTACAAGGATAAGCGTTGTTGTGTGAAGTCCAAGTGCGATTGCGTGGTGTACAAGGAAATCTCCAGGCCCAATTGGGAGGAAAAGCGAGTTTGTAGAACTGTTAATTCCAGCAAGCCAACCTGGAAGGTAAATTGAATTACCAGCGGCAGTTGCAGCGTTATCCCCTGAAAGAAGAATATCAAAGCCATAGAGAGCTTTACCTTGTGCAGCCTGAATCCATTGTGCAAATACTGGCTCAATAAGAATCTGCTTTTCCGGTGTTCCAAATGCTTGCATTACGTCGTTGTGTACATAAAGACCAAGCGTGTGGAATCCAAGGAAAAGTGATACCCAACTAAGGTGCGAAATAATCGCTTCTTTGTGCTCTAACATACGTGCAAGTACGTTTCCTTTATTCGCTTCTGGATCGTAGTCACGAATAAAGAAGATTGCTCCGTGTGCAAAAGCTCCACACATGATGAAACCAGCAATATACTGGTGGTGCGAGTAAAGTGCTGCTTGCGTTGTGAAGTCCTGAGCAAGGAACGCGTACGGTGGCATACTGTACATGTGCTGTGCTGTAAGTGAACATAATACACCAACAGATGCAAGTGCAAGCCCAAGTTGGAAATGAAGAGAGTTGTTTACAGTATCAAAAAGACCTGTGTGCCCAGCTCCAAGACGTCCTGAAGGTGCTGTATGTGCTTCAAGAATTTCTTTCATACTGTGCCCAATTCCGAAGTTCGTACGGTATTGGTGTCCTGCAATGATGAAAACTACAGCAATTGCAAGGTGGTGGTGAGCCATGTCAGTGAGCCAAAGACTCTGTGTCTGTGGGTGGAATCCACCTAAGAATGTAAGAATTGCTGTTCCAGCCCCTTCAGATGTTCCGAAGATGTGTCCAGCTGTATCTGGATTCTGTGCATACACAGCCCATTGTCCTGTAAAGAATGGAGCAAGTCCTGCTGGGTGAGGTAATGTTGTTAAGAAGTTATCCCAACGAACAGTCTCTCCACGCGAAGCTGGAATTGCTACGTGTACAAGGTGACCAGTCCAAGCGAGTGAACTTACTCCAAAGAGTCCCGAAAGGTGGTGATTTAAACGTGATTCAGCATTTTTGAACCAAGAAACTGCTGGTGCAAACGTCGGCTGAAGGTGAAGCCATCCTGCGAAGAGGAAAAGTCCTGCTACAAAAAGAAGGAAAAGTGACCCGTTGTAAAGGTCAACGTTTGTACGCATACCAATTGTGTACCACCACTGGTAAACACCTGAATATGCAATGTTTACTGGAGCCGAAGCTCCACCACGTGTAAATGCTTCAACAGCTGGTTGTCCAAAATGTGGATCCCAGATTGTGTGAGCGATTGGACGTACGTGAAGAGGATCTTCACCCCACTTCTCAAAGTTTCCTTGCCACGCTACGTGGAAAAGGTTACCTGATGTCCATAAGAAAATAATTGCAAGTTGCCCGAAGTGAGAAGCGAAAATCTTTTGGTAGAGTTTCTCTTCTGTCATCCCATCGTGTGTTTCGAAATCGTGTGCTGTTGCAATTCCGAACCAGATACGACGTGTTGTGGGATCCGATGCAAGTCCTTGACTAAATTTAGGGAATTTTGTTGCCATATAAGTGTATATCCTCCGTGCGTTTATCCTACTGCAATAATTCGCGCTAAGAAGAATGACCAAGTTGTTGCGATACCACCTAAAAGGTAGTGAGCAACACCAACGGCACGTCCCTGCGTAATACTTAAAGCGCGTGGCTGAATAGCTGGCGCAACTTTAAGTTTGTTGTGCGCCCATACGATTGACTCGATAAGCTCTTGCCAGTACCCACGCCCTGAGAAAAGGAACATGAGACTAAAAGCCCAGATAAAGTGTGCACCTAAGAAGATGAGACCGTATGCTGAGAGCGCAGATCCGTATGATTGAATTACTTGTGAAGATTGTGCCCAAAGGAAATCACGAAGCCATCCGTTAATAGTGTTTGCACTTTGTGCAAAGTTACCACCAGTAATGTGTGAAACTCCATTTCCAGTTACACTTCCCCAAACATCTGATTGCATCTTCCAGCTAAAGTGGAAAATTACAATAGAAATTGAGTTATACATCCAGAAGAGACCTAAGAAAACGTGGTCCCAAGCTGATACTTGACAAGTTCCTCCACGTCCTGGTCCGTCACAAGGGAATCGGAAACCAAGGTTTGCCTTATCTGGGATAAGACGTGAACTACGCGCAAAAAGAACACCTTTAAGAAGGATAAGAACTGTTACGTGAATAGTAAAAGCGTGAATATGGTGAACCATAAAGTCTGATGTACCAAGTGAAATTGGCATCATTGCAATCTTTCCACCAACAGCTACGATGTCGCCACCCCAACTAGCACTTGTGCTTCCTGCTGCTGTAGGTGCAGTAAGTTCAGGTGCAAGGGCATGTGTGTGCTGCACAAATTGTGCAAAAATTGGCTGAAGTTGAATTGCTGTGTCTGAGAACATGTCCTGCGGACGTCCAAGCGCACTCATTGTATCGTTGTGGATATAAAGTCCAAAACTGTGGAATCCAAGGAAAATACAAACCCAGTTTAAGTGAGAAATAATTGCATCACGGTGACGAAGTACACGATCAAGAACATTGTTGTAGTTTGTTGCTGGATCATAATCACGAACCATGAAAATTGCTGCGTGTGCAGCTGCTCCACAAATACAGAAACCTCCAATCCACATGTGGTGTGTGAAAAGTGAAAGTTGCGTTCCGTAATCAGTCGCTAAGTATGGGTATGGAGGCATACTATACATGTGGTGAGACACAATAATAGATAATGATCCCATAAGTGCTAAGTTAATAGCAAGTTGTGCGTGCCATGAAGTTGTTAAAATTTCGTAAAGCCCTTTGTGCCCTTCACCCGTGAAAGGCCCTTTGTGTGCTTCAAGAATTTCTTTCATGCTGTGCCCAATTCCCCAGTTCGTACGGTACTGATGACCAGCAACAAGGAAAAGAACAGCAATTGCTAAGTGGTGGTGAGCCATATCAGTAAGCCAAAGACCACCTGTTACTGGGTTTAATCCTCCACGGAAAGTAAGGAAATCTGAGTATTCAGTCCAGTTAAATGTAAAGAATGGTGTAAGTCCTTTTGCAAAACTTGGGTAAAGCTCAGCCATGAGAGCACGGTTAAGCATAAACTCATGTGGAAGTGGAATCTCTTTTGGATCTACCCCAGCATCAAGAAGAGTGTTTACTGGTAATGCAATGTGAATCTGGTGACCGGCCCATGCAAGACTTCCAAGTCCAAGAAGACCAGCAAGGTGGTGGTTCATCATTGATTCTACATTTTGGAACCACTCAAGCTTCGGTGCAGCTTTGTGGTAGTGCCACCATCCTGCGAAGAACATAAGTCCTGCACAGATAAGGGCACCAATAGCTGTACTATAAAGTTGAAGTTCACTCGTGATTCCACTTCCACGCCAAAGTTGGAAGAATCCTGAAGTGATTTGTACTCCTTGGAATCCTCCTCCAACGTCACCGTTTAAGATTTCTTGACCAACAATTGGCCACACTACTTGTGCAGATGGCTTAATGTGAGTCGGGTCACTTAACCATGCTTCATAGTTTGAAAAACGTGCTCCGTGGAAGTACATTCCACTAAGCCAAATAAAGATGACTCCGAGTTGTCCAAAGTGAGCACTGAAGACTTTACGCGAAATGTCTTCAAGGTCAGTCGTGTGACTATCGAAGTCGTGTGCATCTGCGTGAAGGTCCCATACCCACGTTGTTGTAGCCGGACCTTTGGCAAGTGTACGAGAGAAGTGTCCAGGTTTTGCCCATTTTTCAAATGAAGTCGGTACCGGGTCACGATCTACGACGATTTTGACAGTTTTAATCTCGCGTTCTGGTGGACTAATTGTCATTAATTTTTCCTCTATATTTCATTACTGAAAGTTTTCAATTATTGATAACGAAAAACTTAAAGATCATTTACTTTCAAACGTAAAAATGGTTTCTATGAAGCGTTATTTTTATTTATTTTAAAATAAAGGGAAAACCTTTCAATAAAAAGCCAATTGTTTGAATTCAAATGAAACGGATTCCTACTTTTTACTATGAATGAGTGCAGTTTCAAAAATAATTTTGTCAAAGACTCATAGTTTAAACAATGGTGTGATAAAAGTATGGTGTACCTCCATTTTATTAAAAAAAAGAGCACATGCACACCGCATATGCGCCATTTAAATATTTTTTCTTGCAAAATTGCGCTGCATGAGGCATTATAACTGCACACGCATCAATTTGTGGGTTTGTAGTTCAATTGGTTAGAGCACCGCCCTGTCACGGCGGAAGTTGCGGGTTCGAGTCCCGTCAATCCCGGAAAAAAAAATATATAAAATAGAGTGAAGGTTTTTTGATTTTTTTCTATAATACTAATGTCGCCTCTATACCTCTGATTTTGGTGAAATACTTCCTTAGGAGAAAAACTCATGGCTGCATCATTATTACCTTCAATCTTTGTACCTCTTGTAGGATTAGTTTTCCCGGCTGTTGCAATGGCATCTCTTTTTCTTTACATCGAGAAAGAACAGGTGAGCTAATCTTTTTATTGTCATTTTTTGGTCCCTCTTCTTTTGAGGTTGGAATGCTTTTATTGAAAGCAAAAATATTTTAACGTTCGGGTAAAATTTATGAATCTTGAATTAATCGGTCAACTTGTAACCGTTGCTCTTGTTGTAGGAGCAGGTCCAATTATTATTGGAGCTCTTTTCGCACGCGGTGGAAACCTTTAAACCATAAAACACATTATGCCTTTATCTGATACACAAGTTTTTACTGCTCTTTTCGTAGCACTTATTACTGGTATTCTTTCCCTCCGTCTTGGAACTCAACTTTACAAGTAAAAAGTTAAGACGGTTTTTTAACTTTTTTAAAGTACTTTAAAAAATTTTGCTTGTTTATATTTTTTGATATAAACAAGCAAAATAATAAAATAAAAAAGTGCGTTGTTTTAACTATTAACTTTTGCTAATCTCTCTTACAAAGAATATCGGAGTGTAGCGCAGCTTGGTAGCGTACGTCCTTTGGGAGGATGTGGTCGCAGGTTCGAATCCTGTCACTCCGAAACTTTAGGTCTGGTGAGATCAATAAAAAAGCGTCCTTAGTTCAGTTGGTAGAACGCAGGTCTCCAAAACCTGATGTCCTAGGTTCAAGTCCTAGAGGGCGTGTATGATTTGACAAGACGGAAGCTTTAATATCTTATTTTCTAGTCGAGGAGAGATGACTGAGAGGCCGAAAGTATTTCATTGCTAATGAAACGTACGAGCAATCGTACCAAGGGTTCGAATCCCTTTCTCTCCGAAAAAACATAAAGAAATTTTGAATCAAGGTCTTGACTGAATACTATATTTTTATATATTCTATACCATATAGATGGTAGGCTAGATTTATTTAGATTATACAGTGGAAAACGGCATAATTTAGATAAGATAAAAAATAAAAATACTTTTGTAATACGAAGCTATTCAAAAGGGGAGAGTATATGACACGAGTGAAGCGTGGAAATGTAGCGCGTAAGCGTCGCAACAAAATTTTAGAACTTAATCGCGGGTACCGTGGGTCACATTCCACTTTATTCCGTACAGCTCAGCAGCGTACTTTAAAAGCTCTTACAACAGCTTATACTGACCGTCGTAAGAAAAAGCGTACGTACCGTCGTTTATGGATTCGCCGTATTAATGCAGCAGTACGTACGAAAGGAACGACTTATAGTAAGTTTATTCACACAATGAAAAAGGACCAGATTATGCTCAACCGTAAGGTTCTTTCACAATTAGTTATTCTTGATCCACCAAGTTTCTCAACTCTTACGAAGTAAGAATGGAACCTTGGGAAAAAAGTGAACAAAAAGAACAGAGACTTCTTGCATCTCTCTGGTCTTTTTGTTACTTTATAAGCACTGGAGAGGTGTCAGAGTGGTTTAATGTATTGGTCTTGAAAACCAATGTAGCGCAAGTTACCGTGGGTTCAAATCCCACCTTCTCCGATTTATGTTTTTTTTGTAAAATATTGGCCTTTAATTTTGATTTGTAGGAAATTATTAGATATAATAAAAATGCTCGTTCATTCTTTTTATTTGTTTTGATTGGAGATACCCATGACTCAAATTTTCCTTATTGGTCGTTTACCTGAGGCGTATGCGCCATTTGACCCAATTGTAGACGTACTCCCAATTATTCCAGTGTTATTCTTACTTCTTGCATTTGTATGGCAAGCTTCAGTAAGTTTCCGTTAATTTAAGAGAGGAATACTATGCTTACATTAAAAATTCTTGTTTATACTGTTGTTAGTTTCTTCGTATCTCTTTTCATCTTCGGGTTCCTTTCGAATGACCCAGGACGTAACCCTAACTCAAAGGACTTTGAATAAATCTTTAAAGGGGTGCAGAACCTTTTCTTAAAGCAAAAATTCAAATTTCAATGGTCGCGGGAGTCGATTGAAAAGAGCTTATAAACTCTGGAACATCAAACTTCTTCATTGTTTTTTCGAGGCAATTTTATGAAAAATTTTCAAATTTATCTTTCAACTGCGCCTGTACTTGCAGCTGTTTGGTTCACGGTACTTGCTGGTATCTTAATTGAATTAAACCGTTTCTTCCCAGACGCGCTCTCTTTCCCTTTAACGTAAAGAGACCTTAAAACTTTTGGTTTGGCAATATATGGATTTCATTTTACTGTATTGCCAAACTTATTTAAAAACACCTTGACAGAGGGAATCAGTGTTCGCTATTGTTATGAGTACGTACGCCGAGATAGCTCAGTCGGTAGAGCAGAGGACTGAAAATCCTTGTGTCACCAGTTCAAATCTGGTTCTTGGCAAAAAATACTTTTGCAGCTTACCTCAAAATTTGTAAGGTATCCAATGCATATCTCATAAAGATACTTTTATATCTTTCCACGAGTAGATTTAGAAATTATGGAAGCGTGTAATTCATCGACATAATTATTATGGCACCACAAACTGAAACTAAAACTGGTACTGGATTCCAGGCTGGAGTAAAAGACTACCGTTTAACATACTACACTCCTGACTACCAAGTTAAGGAAACTGACATTCTTGCTGCATTCCGTATGACTCCACAACCAGGAGTTCCTGCTGAAGAGTGTGGAGCAGCTGTAGCAGCTGAGTCTTCAACTGGTACTTGGACAACTGTATGGACAGATGGTCTTACTCAACTTGACCGTTACAAGGGACGTTGTTACGACCTTGAGCCGGTTCCTGGAGAAGACAACCAGTTCATCGCGTACGTTGCTTACCCACTCGACCTTTTCGAGGAAGGATCAGTAACAAACCTTTTCACATCAATCGTAGGAAACGTATTCGGATTCAAGGCACTTCGTGCTCTCCGTTTAGAAGACCTTCGTATTCCTGTAGCATACTGTAAGACTTTCCAGGGTGCTCCTCACGGAATTCAAACTGAGCGTGATAAGCTTAACAAGTACGGACGTGGACTTCTTGGATGTACTATTAAGCCTAAGCTTGGTCTTTCAGCTAAGAACTACGGACGTGCAGTATACGAGTGTCTTCGTGGTGGACTTGACTTCACGAAGGATGACGAGAACGTAAACTCACAGCCATTCATGCGTTGGCGTGACCGTTTCCTTTTCGTAGCTGAGGCTATCTACAAGTCTCAAGCTGAGACTGGTGAGATTAAGGGACACTACCTTAACGCAACAGCTGGAAACGTTGACCAGATGCTTAAGCGTGCTCAAGTAGCTAAGGAACTCGGAATGCCTATTATTATGCACGACTACCTTACTGCTGGATTCACAGCTAACACAACTCTCGCTACTTACTGTCGTGAAGAAGGACTTCTCCTTCACATTCACCGTGCAATGCACGCAGTAATTGACCGTCAGCGTAACCACGGAATCCACTTCCGTGTACTTGCTAAGGCTCTCCGTCTTTCAGGTGGTGACCACCTTCACTCAGGAACTGTAGTAGGTAAGCTTGAGGGTGAGCGTAACGTAACTCTTGGTTTCGTAGACCTTATGCGTGATGCTTACGTTGAGAAGGACCGTGACCGTGGAATTTACTTCTCACAAGACTGGGCTTCTCTTCCAGGTGTAATGCCAGTAGCTTCTGGTGGTATTCACGTATGGCACATGCCAGCTCTCGTAGAGATCTTCGGAGATGACGCTTGTCTTCAGTTCGGTGGTGGAACTCTTGGACACCCATGGGGGAACGCTCCAGGTGCATCTGCTAACCGTGTAGCACTTGAGGCTTGTACTCAGGCTCGTAACGAAGGACGTGACCTCGCTCGTGAGGGTGGTGACGTAATCCGTGCAGCTTGTAAGTGGTCTCCTGAGCTCGCAGCAGCTTGTGAAGTATGGAAAGAGATCAAGTTTGAGTTCGATACTGTTGATACTTTATAAGGTGTCTTTCTCGAACTCTAGATAAGACATAGACGTTCAATAGACGTTTATTTCCTTTCTAGTGGTTGAACCTCATACTTATACCTTCAAAGAAGAATTAAGATCCAAAAGATTTTGGTTCTCCTTTGAAGGGAGACATAAAACAAATTTTTATTTATGGTTGAAACACTTCTTTCAGGAATTGTTCTTGGCCTCATGCCGGTAACCCTCGCAGGGTTATTCACAACTGCGTACCTTCAGTACCGACGTGGAGATCAATTAAATCTTTAATTATTCCTTGAACGTTTCAAGCCAACGACTTCAGATGTTTGCTTCTAACTCAGTTCTAAGGTCAATGCATTGGGGCAAAAATGAATTTGTCCCAATTTACTATAAAAAAAATCCAAAGCTTCTAGTTTTTAAGCCGCAACATACAAAAAAAATAATTGAGCCCACTCTTTATAAAATAAAAACATAACTTTTTCTTCGTTTGATGGGTATTTCTTATTTTGCTCGGTATTTCTTCGTTTGTTGTTTCGACTTCAACTTTCATCTGTGCCTGTCCAGTTAAAAACGGCACGATATTTTTAAGAATCCAGAATACATATTTCTTTTTTTCGTTTGTTGTTTCGCGCATCGAAGGCTGGTATAATACGTAGTAACAGATCAATTTTTTGGGCCTTGGTTCCATGGTGATTTTGTAACTCTTTAAATTTTTATTTCTTCTTTATTATGACTGCAACTTTAGAGCGCCGCGCAAACGCGACAGTATGGGGACGTTTTTGTTCATGGATTACTTCAACTGAGAACCGTTTATACATCGGTTGGTTCGGAGTATTAATGATCCCTACTCTTTTAACAGCAACTTCTGTATTCATCGTAGCTTTCATCGCTGCACCTCCAGTGGATATCGATGGTATTCGTGAGCCAGTATCTGGATCACTTATGTACGGAAACAACATCATCTCTGGTGCTGTAATCCCTACATCTAACGCTATCGGACTTCACTTCTACCCAATTTGGGAAGCAGCTTCTCTTGATGAGTGGCTTTACAACGGTGGACCTTACCAGCTTATCGTATGTCACTTCTTCATCGGAATTTGTTCATACATGGGTCGTGAGTGGGAGCTTTCATTCCGTTTAGGAATGCGTCCTTGGATCGCAGTAGCTTACTCAGCTCCTGTAGCTGCAGCAACTGCTGTATTCCTTATCTACCCAATCGGACAGGGTTCTTTCTCTGACGGAATGCCTCTCGGTATCTCTGGAACTTTCAACTTCATGATCGTATTCCAGGCTGAGCACAACATTCTTATGCACCCATTCCACATGCTTGGTGTTGCTGGTGTATTCGGTGGTTCACTTTTCTCTGCAATGCACGGATCACTCGTAACTTCATCTCTCATCCGTGAGACAACTGAGAACGAGTCTGCAAACGCAGGATACAAGTTCGGACAAGAAGAAGAGACTTACAACATCGTAGCTGCACACGGTTACTTCGGACGTCTTATCTTCCAATACGCTTCATTCAACAACTCACGTTCACTTCACTTCTTCCTTGCAATCTGGCCTGTAATGGGAATCTGGTTCACAGCTCTTGGTATTTCTACTATGGCTTTCAACCTTAACGGTTTCAACTTCAACCAGTCTGTAGTAGATTCTAACGGACGTGTAATTAACACATGGGCTGATATCGTAAACCGTGCTAACCTCGGTATGGAAGTAATGCACGAGCGTAACGCTCACAACTTCCCTCTTGACCTCGCTTCAGTTGAAGCTCCTTCAATCAACGCATAGTCAAGTCTTTTATGTTAGGGAACTAACATAGAGTTTATATACCCCTTCGGGGGTATATACGACAAGATAAAAATATAAAAAATAGACCTTTAAATCACAAGGAAATACTCAGAGTATAAGAATATACATGGTTTCAACTTGATCTGTACGGACAGTGTTTTAAGAAGCCACGCCAATCTGAACGGCCTCAAAACGAGTATGCATGGTAGAGCCCCTTGATTAAAGATGTCTGAAAGCGGTTTCATACTACTCTGAACAGTTAACTATGTTTATCTGTATAACTACCGGTTTAATACGTTTATGAACCGTATTTCGGGTACATTCACCTATTTAAGTGTTCTTCTTCTTTTATTTTATGTTTTTTTGTTCTATGAACAGTCTGTGCGTGAGCTTACAGAGTAGAAACTAAAAAAGGGAGAGAAGGTATCCAATAAAGATACCTTCTCTCCCTTTTTGTTGTAATAATTGAAATAAGTCTTGGCATCGACACGTTTTCACTATCAGTGGCCCGATAGCTATCTTAGTCTCAAAAACCTTTCACCACGCAGTTCTGATGGGATGCTGTGTTTCGATTGTGACGAAGACACCAAGAAAAAAAATAATAAATAAAATCAAATCCTTCGATCTATTAGTACGTATCAGCTTCAAAACGCATTACTGCGCGTCTACATTACGCCTATTAAACGGCTAGTCTTGCCGTGATCTTACTGTCATTGTTGAAACTTAAAGTTTCATAGACAAAGAACACTCATCTAAGGTGAACTTCCTACTTATATGCTTTCAGCAGTTATTTGCTCCAATCATAGCTACCCAGCGTTTACCCCTGGCGGAATAACTGGTACACTAGCGGATTGTCCCCACCTGGTCCTCTCGTACAAAGGGGAGATCCTTTCAATGTTCTAAACGCCTACACGGGATATGGACCAAACTGTCTCACGACGTTCTGAACCCAGCTCATGTACCGCTTTCTATGGGCGAACAGCCCAACCCTTGGAACGTACTTCCGCTCCAGGATGCGATAAGCCGACATCGAGGTGCCAAACCTCCCCGTCGATGTGAACTCTTGGGGGAGATTAGCCTGTTATCCCTAGAGTAACTTTTATCCGTTGAGCGACGGCCTTTCCACTCAGCACCGTCGGATCACTAAAACCGACTTTCGTCTCTGCTTGACATGTCAGTCTCGCAGTCAAGCTCGCTTTTGCTTTTACACTCTATGGCTGATTTCCGTCCAGCCTGAGCGAACCTTTGTACACCTCCATTACCTTTTGGGAGGTGACTGCCCCAGTCAAACTGCCCGCCTGAAACTGTCTTTCTACCGGATAACGGTAAGAAATGAGCGCTCTAGCTTACTAAGAGTGGTATCTCACTGATGACTCCCTCCTTTCCGGAAAAAGAAGTTCAACGTCTCCCACCTAAGCTGCGCAAAGCAAGCTTGAGAGCAATTCCAGGGTACAGTAAAGCTTCATAGGGTCTTTCTGTCCGCGTGCAGGTAATCCGCATCTTCACAGATATTTTTATTTCACCGAGCCTCTCTCTGAGACAGTATCCAGATCGTTACACCTTTCGTGCGGGTCGGAACTTACCCGACAAGGAATTTCGCTACCTTAGGACAGTTATAGTTACTGCCGCCGTTCACCAGGGCTTCAGTCGTCAGCTTCGTCGAAACTAACCAACTTCTTTAACCTTCTGGCACTGGGCAGGTGTCAGCCCCCATACATCGTCTTACGACTTTGCGGAGACCTGTGTTTTTGGTAAACAGTCGCCTGGATCTCTTCACTGCGGCCCTTTTACAAGGGCACTCTTTCTTCCGAAGGTACAGAGCCAATTTGCCGAGTTCCTTAGAGAGAGTTATCTCGCTCCCCTTAGTTTATTCAACCCACGTACCTGTGTCGGTTTACGGTACAGGCGCTATTTTATCAAAGTCGATAAGCTTTTCTTGGAAAAAATGGAGGGACAAGCAATTCGTTCTTCCACCGGCCAAGGTGGCAAATTTCTTTCGCTTCATTTGTTCGTCCCTTAGGACTAATAAAATAACGGTGAAGGAATATAAACCTTCTTTCCATCGATTACGCCTTTCGGCCTCACCTTAGGTCCTGACTGACCCTCTGAGGACGAGCCTTGCAGAGGAACCCTTACGTTTTCGGGGCACTAGATTCTCACTAGTGTTTTCGTTACTCAATCTGACATTCTCACTTCCGCCCTGTCCACCGCGGCTTACGCGCTTGGCTTCTCCCTGGGCGGAACGCTCCTCTACCACATATTCTATAAGAGAATATATCCATAGCTTCGGCAAAAAACTTAGTTCCGGAAATTTTCGGCGCAAAAACGCTTGATCAGTGAGCTATTACGCACTCCTTAGAGGGTGGCTGCTTCTAGGCAAACCTCCTGATTGTCACAGCATTTTCACCTCCTTTACCACTTAGCTTTTATTTAGGAGCCTTAACTGATGGTCTGGGCTGTTTCCCTTTTGACTACGAAGCTTGTCCCCCGCAGTCTCACTGGCTATTTGAAATCATCTCACGTATTCCGAGTTTGCAACAGATTGGTACCGCTTTCGCAGCCCGCACCGAAACAGAGCTTTACCCCATGAGAGTTCATAAATAACCGCTGCGCCTCAACGCATTTCGAGGAGAACCAGCTAGCTCCAAGTTCGATTGGCATTTCACCCCTAACCACAACTCATCCGTCGATTTTTCAACATCGGTCGGTTCGAACCTCCACTTCGTTTCACCAAAGCTTCATTCTGGTCATGGTTAGATCACCTGGGTTCGGGTCTACGATAAGGGACGAGTGCCCTATTCAGACATGCTTTCGCTTTGGCTTCGATGAAAAATCTTAACCATGCCACTTACCGTAAGTCGCCAGATCATTCTTCAACAGGCATGCAGTCAGATGTGTTCATCCTCCTACCAATTGTAAGTATACGGTTTCATGTTCTATTTCACTCCCCGAATAGGGGTTCTTTTCATCTTTCCCTCGCGGTACTTTTCGCTATCGGTGACCTAGGAGTATTTAGTCTTACCAGGTGGTCCTGGCGAATTCATACGGGATTTCACGTGCCCCATACTACTTGGGAGCCAAACGGCATTGAGTGAAGGTTCAACGACTGGGCTTTCACCATCTATGGCGCAGGATTCAGCTGCTTCGTTTCTCATCAATTTCTATACCTTTGTGTTTGGTCCTATAACCAGAAAAATAAATTTTTCTTTTAGACTGGTCCCATTTCGCTCGCCGCTACTTTGGGAATCGCTTTTGCTTTCTTTTCCTCCAGCTACTAAGATGTTTCAGTTCACTGGGTTGTCTTTCTCTTCTCTATGAATTCAAGAAGGAATGTTTTAGGTTGCCCTATTCGGGAATCTTCGGATCAAAGCATACGTCCTGCTCCCCGAAGCATATCGTCGGTTATCACGCCCTTCATCGGCTCTAGGTCCCTAGATCTCCACCATATACTCTTTGTTGATTGATTTTGTTTTAAATAAAAGGTTCCACAATTCAGTCCTTCGAAAAGGAGTTTGGCTGGAGGTAAGCGGACTCGAACCGCTGACGTCTGCCTTGCAAAGGCAGCGCTCTACCAACTGAGCTATACCCCCGTGCCATGGGCTATTCAGGACTTGAACCTGAGACCTCACCCTTATCAGGGGTGCGCTCTAACCACCTGAGCTAATAGCCCGTAGCCAGCGGCAATTACGCGCCGCTTCCGGCTTGGTCTTTTTTGAGAGCATCTCTACTCTCAAGATCTCATTAAAAGGAGGTATTCCAGCCACACCTTCCAGTACGGCTACCTTGTTACGACTTCACCCTAGTCACCAACCCTGCCTTCGGCATCCTCGTCCATAAAGGTTCGAGTAACGACTTAGGGAAGGATCGACTTCCATGGTGTGACGGGCAGTGTGTACAAGACCCGGGAACGTATTCACCGCTGTATGCTGACCAGCGATTACTAGCGATTCCACCTTCATGTACTCGAGTTGCAGAGTACAATCCGAACTGAGATAGGGTTTTTGAGATTGGCTAGCCTTCACAGGTTTGCGACTCATTGTCCCTACCATTGTAGTACGTGTGTAGCCCAAGATATAAGGGGCATGCTGACTTGACATCATCCACACCTTCCTCCGCTGTATAGCGGCAGTCTCTTTTAAGCACTGTAAAACAGCAACAAAAGACATGGGTTGCGCTCGTTACAAGACTTAACTTGACATTTCACAACACGAGCTGACGACAGCCATGCACCACCTGTCATTCTATCCCGAAGGAGGCTCTTCTTTCAAAGAGTTTTAGAATGATTTCAAACCTTGGTAAGGTTTTTCGCGTTGCATCGAATTAAACCACATACTCCACCGCTTGTGCGGGTCCCCGTCAATTCCTTTGAGTTTCACATTTGCATGCGTAATCCCCAGGCGGGAAACTTCACGCGTTAGCTTGACCACCGCTCCGAATACCGGCTCGGCAGTGAGTTTCCATCGTTTACGGCTAAAATTACTAGGGTATCTAATCCTAATCACTCCTTTAGCTTTCGTCTCTTAGCGTCAGGTAAAGCCCAGTACAGTGCCTTCGCCATATTGGTGTTCCTTCCGATATCTACGCATTTCACCGCTCCACCGGAAATTCCCTGTACCTCTACTTCCCTCAAGCATGGAAGTTTCTTTTGCGGACCCCCGGTTGAGCCGAAGAATTTCACAAAAGACTTTCCAAACCGCCTACAGACGCTTTACGCCCAATCAATCCGAATAACACTTGCATCCTCTGTCTTACCGCGGCTGCTGGCACAGAGTTAGCCGATGCTTATTCCTCGAATACCGTCATTGATTCTTCTTCGAGAAAAGAAGTTTACAACCCGCAGGCCGTCATCCTTCACGCAGCGTCGCTCCGTCAGGCTTTCGCCCATTGCGGAAAATTCCCCACTGCTGCCTCCCGTAGGAGTTTGGCCCGTGTCTCAGTGCCAATGTGGCTGTCCATCCTCTCAGACCAGCTACTGATCGTCGCCATAGTGTGCAGTTACCATCCTATCTAGCTAATCAGACGCAAGATCATCTTTAGGCGAAATTCCTTTCACTCCACAGCATATCGGGTATTAGCATCCGTTTCCAGAAGTTATCCCCGTCCTAAAGGTAGATTCTTACGTGTTACTCACCCGTTCGCCACTTTCATATTCTTGCAAGCAAGAATACTCACGTTCGACTTGCATGTGTTATGCACGCTGCCAGCGTTCCTTCTGAGCCAGGATCAAACTCTCCATGATGTGTTTTTGAATCTCATTCAAATTGAATGCTTCTGAGTATGAGTATACAATTGAGCCCAGACCAGCCCACGATGTCTGCCTCTTTCCGGACCACAAATAAAAAAAACCAGGTCGAAAAATTCGACCTGGTATCAATGAGTCTCTCAAAAAAGGGTTAATCTTTCGTAAGTTGATCAAGAATAAAATCGGACGAGGAGGGATTCGAACCCCCGACCTTCTAGTTCGTAGCCAGATACTCTATCCAACTAAGCTACACGTCCTTGCACTGATACTAGCAAAATATTGGAAAGATGTATAATAATATTTTTTTATAGTTATAACGCCGCCTAACTTTTTATTAGTTAGGCGGCGTTACAATTAAAGAATCAACTTAAACCTAATTTAGAAATAAA